AGCTCTTCGATCGCTATATTCTTGCGATAGCGAAGGCGTGGTTCATTCTCTAAGAGAGAGTAGATGCGAAGGTTCGGATCGAAGATCTTCGCCATGAATCTCGAGAATCGAGCGTGGGGCTTGAAGACCCTACCGCATTCCGGCCCCGGGGCCTTCAATTGGTCCTTTATCTCTCCTCTTTCACCAGTGAGTGGTGAGTTTCCTTTTTCTCTAGGTAGGTACCTCTTGGATTCGGAGTTTGTTCCAACAGCTGCCACACGTGAGATCCTGATCGTCTTCCTCCCAGTCTTGTTGCCTGCAGGGGGAAGGAAAGTAGGCTTTCCGTCAAGGACCGGATAAGGTCAAACTCTGGGCGGGCTGCCAGGTTTCGCCTACGCTACGGTTTCACAAAATGGAACCTTTTGTGAAACCGAAGTAAATCAGTTCCAGAGCACGAGGGAATGGGGGTTGATTTCCTATTTTCATTTATCCATTATTGATAGAAAACTGAGGGAAAGCTAGAAGAAAAAATGAAGATATAATAGACTATTTTTTAGTGTTTCATGTGCACTTCCCGTAGATAGTATATGAAGAGGAAGCGCCTAGGTAAGGCATCCTTGGGCATCTATAGAAAGGCATTCTTGCTAACAGTTCTAAGCCCCCCGCAACTGAACTTGCTTTCTCTGGTCTGTACTCTGAGTCTGAATCCACCAAAGGCGAATACAGATAGAACAAAAAAGGAAGGGCATTAGGCGGAGGCCAGGGCGCAAGGAAGCTAGCTATATGCTTAACACATGCAAGTCGGACCGGACTCTTTCCTGGATTCTTCCCCGCCAGTCTAGCTACCCTCTTAGTTGTCTAAAGAGTCTGCCTTATATTATAGTATTTTATTTGAAGTGCTTTGATAGCGAGCCAGCATCTCCAATTGCAGTGAAAAAAAAGGTAAGCCCTTCCAGCTGCTCTAAGTGAGTCAATCGCTCTATCAGTTGGAGTTTCCTTCTATGGAGTTGGATTCCTTCTGGCAGCTTCCAGCGAGAAAGCCTTTTACATCTAAATTTCTAGGTCCATTGATTGAGTCTTTCTTCTAGTCTACTATGGGAAGGGCTAACGATCTCCAGGCTAGGGCAATCCATCAGTTAAGCCAGTAGGTAAGGGATTAGATGGCGGACTGCTAGAGTATGCTTCCGGAGGACTATTCTCACCTATATGCTTTGTTCACCTATATTACAATATGTCTTACCGTCAGTCATCTGCTAGGCCGGTTTCCTTTGCTGCGGTTTTAGTTGCAGTGGATGTTGCAGGCCTTCTAGCTATTGGGTTTGCCCCCCTTTTTTTTCCCAGTTGGAGTTCTAAGCGCATCCAATTTAAGAAGAAAGTGAAACCTTTAAAGTCCTAATCCTTTTCATGTCAATCCTTTTGAATGCGTTAGCACACTCTTTTGGGATAGGTTCTTGCCTTTTATGAGTAAAGAGAGGAGAATGAAAGCCAGCCTATTCAAGAGAGTCAATAAGATAAATCAAGCCAGTTGGAGTCTTTGTTAAACCCATATAATCTAATTGGCGTGCTAAGCCCATTTTGAGGTCATCCTTTCTAAACCTTTTCATCCAGCCAGTGCTAAACTCATTTTTTCTCCTGACCATTTCAAGACCTCTTTCGGCAAATAATTCTACCAAAAAGCCCGATTCGAATCATTATGCTCGAGAAAAGAAAGAAGAAAATGAAACCTTACCACAAGAAAAGACCGGAAATGGTGTTAGACCTCTTACGCTCGATAGCGAATACGAGACAGAGAAGGGCGGGAGAGAGAGGGGGAGATGTTTCCATCCATTAGGGGTTCCTATTACACTGTACCTTAAAGACCATTCACTCGCTCTAACAGACAGTTGGAATGCATCGACAGCTTCGAAGACTGCAAAGACTGGAAGGCAGGCAAGGTTTGAAGACGCTCGACCATAACAAGCAAACAAGCAACGGACTGAGCGCAGACGCGCGAAAGCCGTAGCCGCGCAGTCGTTTTCTTGCTCGGTGTAGCGCGCGTTAGCGAAAGCCGTAGCCGCGCATCCGTTTTCTTGCTCGGGAGAGGTAGTGAAGCTTCCTTATAGGAAGGAAAGGAGTAGAGTAGGCAGCTGTGAAAAAGCAGCAAAGGAAGAGAAGGCGTCAGCAACTGACGGCCTAAAAGCTTAAAAAACATAGCACTAATGGCCGACCCAAGCCTTTTCGGAAAGAGCCCTTCCTTAGAGGCCCTTGTCTTGTAGTTACATGGTATGGCTAATGCTCCTTAGAGGACAGATCCCCTTCCCTAGGCGGGGGCAGGATTCGAACCTGCAATCTTCAGGTCATGAGCCTGATGAGTTGACCAATTCCTCTACCCCGCTTCTTCCCCTCGTTCCTTTCTATTGGACCGGTACACTGAACACCAAGCCAATCTCGATAAAAGAAAACTACAAGCAACTACATCAAGAGCCTGACACGGAAAAAGCTTTTTTTTTCTTTCCTCAAGTCGAGTCAAAGCCTTTTCTTTTCTACGCTTTCTTATGAAATTTCGAGTTTGATCGAGGACAGTACATATGAACCAATATATCCCTATCTGGTGGGGCTACTTATAGGTCAGGTTAAGAGCTATAAAAAAAAAGTTTATAGTAAGGAAGTCTCGAAATTGATGAGTTTCGAGTCCGTAAGGTTCGTATCGTGGAGAGTTTCCCTTGATTTGGTAGAGTGGAGAGGACCAAGGTAGATCGCCCTTTAGGTTCTAGTCGGAGAGCGGTTTGAAGACAGGGAAGGAGCGACACTACTTCTTTCTAGAGGGAATGAGAGGCGTAGCTTTCTAAGACTCTCCTTTCCGCTAGAAGAGTGGACTACGTGAAGGTTTACTTTGCTCACTCACAGATTCGTTAGAGGAAGGGGCCTATGTTTGTTTACATACAAGGAGCGATAGGGAATGAAGGGCACTAGCTGCTTTCTCGACTAAAAGCTCCGGTTTTCAGTAGCTCAAGTGAGTTGGTACGACTCTTACAACGCCAGCTCCACGGGGTTGGAAAGGGAATTGGGTACGGAGTGGTGAAGTGGGAGAGGAGCGTAGGACCAACCTAAGATACTCACTCTCTGGGCTCAGATGTTCTAAGTTTAATTAGGCGGTCTTTCCGCTCTTGTTGCTTCCTGCTGCAGCGGCTTTCCCCCTCGCGGCACACTTTCTATATCTGGCTTTATCTATCACAAGTTTTCTGTCGTCTAATCCACCTCTCTTGATCATTTCCCTTCGCGTTATTGCTTTCGATCTTACTAGAAGTATCCCTTTGTTTTCTTCTTCTCACTCGTTATCTTATCTTAGATAGATAATGATTTTTGTTATGTTATTTAAGAAGAAATGAATTTAGTACAAACTGAAAGCTGCTCCTTGCAATTAGCATCTTTGTTGTTCATTTCCACGCCTCCTTCCTTTGATTCCCCCCCCTGTCTGTCTCTCTTTCAATCACTAAAGAATCCGGCTTCGTCCGCAGCGTGAGCTTGTTCTTGGGATCGAGGTAGAAGTCTCAGATCCTAAGCCCGGCCTTTCAAAGGAGACGAGCCGGATGTACCACCCCCTGGCGGTCAGGCAGAGGGAGTCCTTCTTTTCAGTACTCTATATAATCCATTTCCATCTCGCCCGTTTAGTTACGTGAGCGCTAAAGGACGAACCCTTCCCTATGATCCTCATTCCTTAACTAGATCAAGTCAAGGGGGGTAGCCTAACTCTTCTCTTTCTAATAGACTTTGTCTATTAGTCCTTCTTTTTTATTTTATTGACTGATGTTTTCATTGATCTGCCTCTTCCTCCTTATGTGCCTTATTCTCATCTGGGGGGAAGGGAAGTACCTTCCGGGCTTATGCCTGCCTCAATGCTTGCAAGCCCGAAGCAGTATTGACCAATAAATAAGAGCCACAGCAGCTCCATTCTTTAAGAAAGGACTGCTCGCTCGTCACTGAATGTAAGAGGTCTTTGTCTCACCATAGATGAACAAGCTCTCATCGGTACAGGATACTAATACACTAATAGTACAGGGTCAGACCAAGGGCTCGCGAACTCCTTGATGAAAAAAAAGGGGGGAATGCGCCCGAAAGCCCCTTCTACTGCATCCAGTACTGGATAGGATGACACCCTATAGACCCGGATGATCTGATTCAATTCAATTGGCTTAGATTCAATAGCAGTTGATTCTGGGCAGGAATCTGCAGGTACTTTATCTAAGTAATTTATTTGGCATTTGTTTTGCAAACAAGCCTTTAGAATACCTTTTCCTTTGTACAGCTTTCCTTGCTCGAATACGAGGACAAAAAAAGGAGAGATTGAAGTAGCTAAGGTTTCTGCTATTCAACCGGGTAAGCAATGTACAGTTCGTAAGGACTAGTAATAAGGGAATGCCATTGATTCCGTTGGAGGACTGCGTTTTGAGCCCTTTCGAGGGCAGAATCGTTTTTTTTCCATACGAGCGGTCAAAAGAAGGAGAACCAATTCCAGATGAAATTGAGTTCCGGAAGTGGTTACTCTGGGGTATATATAATAGTAAACCTAGGCTTTCAGCAGACACATCTACATCCGAATCCGAAGAAGAACCGGTAGAGAATCCGCGACTGGAGAAGAAGGCCCTGTCCCCTGTGGGTGGTGGCCAGGCGAAAGGACCGACCCGGGAGCGCGGTTTCGTAACCAAGAACGGTGGGCGAGGAAGATAGGAAAAGGCCCCACACGTCTATAACTGCCTACCGCTACATACGTCTTATTTACTGCTTGGTCTAGCGAACTTAGACCCGGGAATGTCTGGGAGAAAGCACTTCCTAACAGAGCAGTCTAATTGTTGTATTCGGCGGTAGGACTGTGATAACAACCTTCTCTTCGATTTCACCTAACACCGGATTCAGGCTCTTTAAAATGTCCTGTCACTTTCCTGTCCCTATCTAGTCCACCAGCCAAGCCCAGTGAACCAGTCGATCCAACTTAGCTTTCTCCGAAAGCTTTTTGTTAACAAGTCGGAGTTCGCCTGCCGCTTTCTATCTGTCTAAGTAAGTCGAACGAAGCCGTTAAAGGAGCGTTTGGAAAGAGCACCAAGGAGGAGGAAGAATAAATCGGAGAAAGACCATTTGAAAAATATTATCCAAGTCTCGTGGAGCTAACTAGCAGTGACCGGGACCCGTCAAGCGAACAAGCCCAGTTGAACAAAGAAAAGTAGGCCTGTCAAGAAGGCAAGCTCCACGCTCAAGCTGTATCTCCTTCCTTCCCAACCCTGCCCTTTTAGCTCTTAGGTAAGTAAGCTGCTTGCTCTTTTCTCATACGAGGAAAGCCCTTTACAACAGAGGGCTGTGCCTGCGAGCCTAGCTATCTCTCTGGTAAGATACAACTGATGACCACTTACTTAACTTAGTTCATTCCTTCTCGGGAGAAGATACGAAAACTCGGAACCTTTTCAAAGCATTTTATGAACTCGATTTTCAAAGGGAAGCAACAGATACGAGTAGATTGAGTTTTGTCGAGTCAAAACAAGTTGATCGGGTCAATAGCGGAGGTGTGCCTCTCTTGCTGAATTGCCTCCTCGTACTGCTAGTCGTTGTTCTTCCCGCTAACGAGTTTATCTGCACCTTAGTATAGTTCGAAATCATGCTTTATTCCCCTTTCCACGGAAAAATCAGTAAGACTAGCGAGAGGTAGGTTCGGGTATGGTACTACGCTTCGTCTTGGTCCCCAATCCCGATATGGGTGAAGAAAGCAACACAATCATACGAGCCAGGTTATGTATATAAAAAGACCTTCTATGAGGTTAGGATTGAGACTACGATTACGATCTCCAGTCTCTCTAAGCGGAGTAAGCCCCCTTCTCCTTCTCTTCTTCGATTTGATTTGGTCGCTACGCTTCGCTTTTGTTGGTACCTTGGTGCTGGAAAGGGGGCCAAAGAGAAAGAGGAGAAAGCTTGCTGACTCAAGAACTCATTCGTCCTTGAGCTTCGACTTGCTTTGCTGACTTGGTTTCTTAAAACCTATTTCTCCGGCCGCCGATTAGGTCTTTCGCGAAGGTGCTATCCTTCCCTTTGACTTCGATCTCCTCTTTCCTGCTCCACACAGATCTGGTTTGGGGGGCGAAGTCCGCTTTCTCATCCAACGGGCAAGCAGGTTTCACGGGTTAGGAGGCTGCCTTTAAGTGATGTGATAGGGGGCCCTCATTTCATGTAACACAAAGGAAAGCAATGGCCGTTCACTCACTCAAGTTAGGGATGCAACGAAAACGCGGAACTGAAAGCATATATCCAGAATAGGAGTCAGCCGTGGAATCGCCCACCGAAACGAAACAGAGAATCTGGTTCTTTCTCCCGAGCCACAGGCCAAGTCCTCTGTTTCAAACACACCCGTATCAGAACCGAACGAAGTAGGCGCCGGAACAGTGCATCCATCAGTTATTTCCTCTTGACCTCTTTCTTTCTTCCAAAAGCTCTCACAGGCCTTGATCCCGCCTTTCGGAGACGCCTAAACTGACCATCCAAAAGCATTTGCATCCGTTTTTTTCAGGACTAACTGGACCACAAGGTTCAGTTTCTCATCTCGAACCAGCAAATCCTGGTCCCTTAACGGACTTCTAAATATCCGAGCTTGAAGCACTCAGCCATATATAGGAGCAAATGTTCAAAGAGAAAGCTGAGTGGTTTTCCGCAGGATCTTTTGCAGAAGTAGAGCAGGGAACAGGTCTGAACCGTCAAGTTGGGATCAGTAACTGGGGCTTCCAGCGTGGAATTTCACTCGTCTGATTATTCCGTGTTTAGGAGTGGGAGTCTTTTCTAAAGAAATCCTCATTCAAAGAGGGGCGGGTGGTTATCCATCTAAAACTTCAGCATGTTGGATGCACCGGTTAACCAAAAGGAAAAGTGCTGATCCTATTCGCCTCTGTAGGCCCAACACAAAAAAAAGGCCCTATGCCCGCTCCTCCCCCATTGTGTTGCGATTGATTCCGGGCAAAAAGCTTTTGATTCAGGCGGCTAACTATTCGCCTTTTGGTTAACGGGGTTTTTCTTTCGTATCCAGAAAGATAAAGGAAAGATCTCCTAGCGAAACCATGCTAGTTAGTTTCACCTATTGGTTGAAGCTAAGCAAGTAATAGTATAATAATATCTTTTTATTATATCAGAAGGCTTGTCGTAAATCATCACAATCACATAAACTTCAGCCCGATATGTCAGGATGGAAGACCTATAGCCGTTTCATTCATAACAAGCCGTCGTGGCTGCACCTGTCAAGTTACACGATCTTTCTGTTTGCCCACTTTGATTAGGCTTTATTCCCGAGCGCTCTTTTGTGTTCTGTATCGGTCGGCATCTTCTTTCTCAACCAGTCCTATGGCACTTACTGGATGGTCTCCCTTTTGTAAAGGAGTTTGGACTTTACAAAGTTCTTACGGGGTAGTTTCCCGCTGCATCGGCTGGTCAAAGATCACCCCTCAATTTATTCAAAAGCTGCGGTTGGCATGGCAGTGTGAGGTGCTCGTCGATCTCTCCGAACCGGTATACCCAAAGCCACTGACCAATCCCTGAGGGAGACGTCGAAACAACATCCTCAAATCATCCAATGTCACCAGCTGAGAATGTGGATCAGTCATCAATAAGTAAGGGACAGAGATAGAGAGGGAGGGGCGGTAAGCATCTTCAATAGCTAATCATAAATCAAATTCAGCACCTGGAAAAGCTACTGAAAGACAATCATCGAGCCATCGTCCAACCTGTGAGCTGAATCAAAAGTGGATATTTCATCAAAAAAATGAGGGCTTCCGCCAAGGTCGAGACAGAGGGGGATAAGTCCATTCTCTGGGAGTTACAGAAATGTGGTCTTAAGGCTCCCAGCTACAAGGGAGGGGATATGCATGATGACTCCTGATTGTTATTCTCTCGACCCTCTCGCCAGCAATATCATCCTGCAATCTCCAACATCATAGCTATCTCCCTGAATTGGTTCGTTCTCAAGTTATGGCTATTGTGCATCTGCTGCATCACCAAAGGAAAATAGGCTTGTATTGGCCTTAACTAGCTCTTTCATCTTTCGAAGCCCCTTTCTAATTGCTTTAATAATAAGCTCTAACCCGCTCCCTGAAGGGTAGGTGCCCCCGACGCTATACTAAGATAGGAGGGAAGTCCCTTTTGTATTTGATTCCTTTCCGCCTTGGTGATTGAATGGTGCCCAAGCGTTGTAGGTAGGTTTGGAAAGGCCCTCGAAGTGGCTTCTCTCAGTCGATACCTACCACGACTTGTAGGAAATGCTGGAAATGAGGCTCGCTGTAGATCAGCTAGAAGCGACCGGAAATAACAAGAAATCAAAGAGAAAAAAGGATAAAAGGAGTGCTCACGCGTAGTGATCGGTCGCCTAGAGGCTTACCTAGTAGAGGCAATGAACGGAAGGAATGAGGAGGCTTCATTCGCTTCAGATGTGGCTCACATAGCCTAACCTGTGGCGACTTAATGATTGCTTCGGTCCCCCGCTATGATGAATACTGGTCCTAGGGTTAATTCAAGCAGTTTAAGCGAGCTTGTTAATATGTTGTTTCGGCAGCGCTCCTCTAGGGATTGGATTGGGGAAAGGTTCCCTCACAAGATTGGATGGAAATGATGCTAAGTAAGCTGCGCGGAAAAGCTAGCCATTTCGGGTATGTCGAGCCCCATGTCAACAAGACTATAAAGAAAAGGGAATTCGGACTTGGTTAGTTCGAAAAGTAAAAGGGTTTGCCAAGAATTAGGTTTTCCGTTGTTGGCCTAAGGCCCGAAAAGCCCTACTCGGCTGAGTCCCACGAATAAGGGTATACTGAAGGCTTAATATTCAAATTACGGAATGTAAAGAAAGTATAGACAAGTTCCCGCTTACTCGACTCTTTATTGAAGGCTTGGCTTCTCCTTATATAGGACTAGAGCTATAAAAACCGGGTCTTTCTATCATATATATATATTAAGATATAAGAGAGAGGCATCTCAGACCAGATCAGACTCTGCAACTGGAAACCCTAAAAAATCGGAGGACTGACCGGGCCGACATTCACAATCAGACCGCTCTCAAAGAAAATACGGTTCGCCCTACTTCGACCGGTTCAAAGGAACGCACTATATGAATAGGAAACCTTGTTAAAGAGTATGCAGGGGGAATAGCTCAACCTAAGCTTTCCGCTTCCCCTAAGGCTAAGGAAGCTTATGCCTTCTCTGGGAAAGGTTTGTACAGGAAGGGATGTGCCTAGCTACGCTACCCCTGGTGCTACTAGAGCTACTATTGGATATCGATCTGCTCGGACGGACTCGGATGCTGGGACACAAATCGCTACGGGTGCTGGATCGCCTTTTACTTAAAAAACTTTCTCAGGCTGTTTAAGTTGACTACACGGATTCGGCACTGAATGAGAGAATCGCAGACTCTGAGCTTTGCTGACACTCCTAAGAAAGGCGGGAGACATATCGCCCTTGATCCCCTTCCCTTGGCTCAGACACGACGGAAGAAAGGTTGTTTGAGGGATTGATAGATGTTCATAACCGGACTTCCCGCTATCACGCCTAGCTGCCACATACACCATAGTCACAGGGGAAAACCCAAAGTAATTCGACCCCTGGTTCTAAAGAGCCTAATCCAGTACAGATCAGATCATAAATCGCTCTACGCTTTGAGCCGGCTAACTCTTTCAAGTCCACTGATGCCTTTTGAACACCATCTTTTCTCTTCCTTCAACCCGGATGACAACAGTTCCAGTGAGCCCTGCCGGGCCAAGTAAGGCAGTCCCAGCGGATTGATTCTATCAAACTCTTTGTTCGCAGCTAAGCTAAACAAGACGCCCCTCCCTCTGCTACTTATGCCAGACTTCACTAAATCAGTCTATGGGTCCATAACCTGAAGATAGAGAGAATTCCTTTTGAGTTGCCTTCACTCGGAGTTCTAGCGTTGTTCAACAGTCAGAAAGGAAAAAGACTGGCCAGCAGTGATTGAACCTTCATCCCATCTGCTGCCATCAAAGAGGAGAACCGATCCAATGCATTGGAGAAGAGAACAGATCAACACTTTCTTGTAGCCATGCCTTCCCAGCTAAAATGGGAGAAAGCCATAGCTATTGATTCTTTCTTTTACTTCTATCAAAATACAAGAATAGACTGGCATTGTAAACCTGTATAGAGGTTATATATAAACAAGCGGTCTACCTTATGTTATCAAGTAGATAGCTATAGAAGAGGAAGGGTTCAAGGCTTTCAAGAATGAATACCGGGCTCAAGGAGTGAAAGAAGCCTTGGTGCCTTTCGAATTCTTCTAGATGTCGGAAGTTTAAAGATTGGATTGAAAGAAAACGGTACCTAGGCTCTCAGTTTACAAGGTGCAATCGCTTGTCTGGTCTGTGGATCTCCATTTCCTATGAGCTCTATCAAGATCATCAATCCAATTCGCAACACATTGCATATAGTAAGACGGAATGGCGGAGGTGGTGGCTTGAATGAGGGTGTGGCTTCCTTCGAACGAGAGCTGGTTTGCTTTTCACCCCGAAAGCCGGCTATTGACCTTTTCAAAAATGAATCTAAACTAAAGGTCTCCTTGTTAACCCTCCCCTGTACGATGGGAAAGCCGAGATCTTTTCCTAAGTTTCATGGATGTTGAGGGTGGCACAGAGATCTTCCCTAAGATGACCATCAGTCTTCCTATAAAAGAATACCCGTTCCCAGACTCAGATGTCCCTGGCATTCAGTAGGACCTGCTGGCAAAGAAATGGATCGAGCTTCCAGAGCCGAAACGACCAGAAGAAGTCGGGGAAGTACCACCGAGTTCTTAGTCATCTTGTGGAGAAATGCTTCATGTTGAAAGAAAAAGATCATGGGATTAGCAAAGCTAAATCATCTTCTAAACGGATGGTGTAGTTTAGGCTAGCATCGTCTTTGGCTCGAGTCAATCTCAATCCCCCAGGCGGAGTCTTTCTCATCCGTTCCGACAAGGGCCTGTTCCAATTGAGAGATTGAGAGCCGGTCCCGGTTCTTAAAAAAGAGATGGGCGAGGAGAAATATGAGGTTGATAACTGCTCAAACTTGGGATAGGGTTGGAATCGGGTGATGTGTTGCCTATAAAGGCAGAAAAGTTTTATTTATATGTATGCAGAACGACCCCGGAAAGTATCTGTACTTCTTAACTTTACCTCCCCCGCTCTGGACAGTAAAAATAGAACTTCGTAGCATTAGAAAGGAGCGAGTTTACGAGCGGCTCACCAGAGGACTTCCCTGGGAAGACGGGATGAGGTAAGCCAATATTCATATTCCAGTGCCGAAAAGTACACAAAAATTCCTAACTAAGAAACCTAAGCTAAAAGCGCAAGTGGGGTCTATCTATAGTCGGCTTTGCCGCTTCACAGCTCCACAATCCCGCTTCTTTTAGATAAAAAAGAAGCTTCGCAAAGTGCACTCTCAGTCCCCTTCGTACGACAGGGCCCCTGCCATTCTTACCTCTATGGAACCAGGCCGAATCCCCAACTACGTTATAAAAGGGGTTTTGGCAATCTGCCCAATATCTATCTTATAAAGTAAAGCTGTTGCTATTTCGTCCCCCTTCGTTGCCTGCTTCAATCAATCGTATTTCTGCTCGTGAAAACGGAAACGTACTTTATTAAATTAAGGCGGATGCCCGTGCCCTGCCGAGTGAAGGAGAGATTGTCGTACTTATGGGGATCCAAAGTGACTACCCCTGGTCTGGGAGTACTGAAGACGAGGTTTTTTAAAAAAAAGTATCTGTTGACCGGACGAGTCTCGTCCCATCTGGGCTGTTTGGCTTTAATATCCAAAGGGTAGGATTCCGTTCACGAGGGGTGAGGCTGCCGCGCTTGGTACGGTGAGTTGCTAGCTATGTACCAAAGAAAAGGGCATATTATATATCAATTCCGATTCTTGATGCCCGACCCAAGAAAGAAATGTTCTTGCTAGAGAGAGTAGATGATACGTTCCAAGGGTGAAGCTAACGCTTCCCTGGCCACTAGGGAGTCATCAAAGTATGAATCCATACACTTGCTAGCTAATACTGGATCGTCAAAGACCTGATTCCATTTCTTAATATTAATACCTTCCGTCTCTCTCCTAAAGGATCCAATCCGTAAACCCTCACTTCGTTCATGATAGTCGGTCGAGTGGTCACTGTTCCCCTTTATAGTGGAGTTTCCTTTCCTTGGCCTTCTCTTTTGAGCTTCTTGTAATCAAGCGCGAATCAAATGAACCGGAATTCTATGGTCCTGTACCTAAACTCTGAAAGCGCTCACTCTAATTCCTTAGATCTCCTTAACAGTAGAGCCACTCCCATTCCTCTCGCTTTCAGCGGACAGACTGATCAATGAGTACGCGTGACATCAACTTTTTCATCTGTACGCCTACCCCTTCCACCCTCCCATAGTTAGTAGTGGCCCTTTTCAAACAAAAAACACGTGTTTGGGCGACCTCTTGCCTCTATTTCCAACTGGCGAAGGGCTGGTTGGGAGCTGGGAAGAATACGAATTCCAGAGCGAAGGACTTCGATCTTAGACTGAAAAATCAAGCGCATGAACTAGCCCTATTGACCTAAAAGGTCAGCCCAGTCAGTGCAGTCTCGATCTTTATGATTCAACTTCTCTTTGCAAGCTAGCCCGGTGTCCCATAAACCAGCTCTTCTCAGAACCCGGGGGAGAGACTAAAAGCTGTCTCTTGAAAAATCCTTCTTAATTGATTGCCATGCTCTAATCAAGGAACGACCAATGAAAATAGAGTTACAAGTTCTAGGGCGAAGGACTCATGATACCGCGAGAGGCTTAAAACTATTCAATCTAAGCCATCTTTCTTTAGAAAAGAATCGACATCTTTCATTTTCCATCCACGAATGTTAATGCTTCGATATCAATTAATTTGGGGACATTGCCCAGTTCTTATAACACATCTATGATACCAACAAGAACAACTTCATCTAGGACAGAAGCTGGAATTGGATCGATGAGTACCCCTCTTTTGCCGATCCGACCTCTCCGGAGACGGAGAATGAATTAGCAACCGATCCAAACCGCTCCGCACCTCCCTTGCCAACTGCCCTTGAGAAAGGGTGGTTTGGAAGACCAGGATTCGACTGAGATCTCGATCTCTTCTTTCTGCGAATGTGCCTGCTTCTGTGTATGTCCTTTTGGATAGAAATGTAGCTTCGTTCGGAACAATCGGCTTCGGGGATAAACGGAATCTCTTGGTTAGGCGTCTGCCGATGCAGATGGAAATTCGTTAGAGGGACCGGCTGAATTGCATTCGACACGGTCTAGAAATTCTTGTTTTATACCAAGTTTGTATACTCGTCATTACGAAGCCAGAAATAATAGGCCAAAAAGCCGTATTGCCCGCGCCTTTAGCCAGGAGAGGGTTTTGGAGAAAGATAGGTAAGCGGTAAGCCGCAAAGGAATTCTTTTTTCTATTTATTCGAAAAAAGAAAATGTTTAATATAAGGAGAGCCAGGGCAAGCGCAACCCTGACGTTACTAATGATCTCCTTGTGGTGATCTATCTTACGTACGGCATTCATGTGTCATTTTATCACTTCAGGTACACACGCTACGAAAACGCCCCCGGTCTGTAACCATTTCTTCAAGAATTTATTGACTCGAGTTCAGAGGCTATCTACTCCCCTCTTAGAAGAAAAAGCTTCTTTTCTTCGAAACCTCCTTCCCCACCCGAACCTTTCCTTGAAGAAGCCCTTCCTTTGAAGCAACCGAACCCCCTAACCATCAGTAGATCTGCTTTCCAGGGCAGTCGAGGCTGTTCTGATTGATCCTAATCATGCGAAGCCCACGGAGCGGTATTAACTAAAGCATTTCAGAAACCGTGCTTTCGATGGCAAGGCCAGAACAACCAAGGGACAGGATTCTTTTTCCAAGTTAGACTGCTGCTCGACCTTTCGAACGAACTGATCATGATGTATTGGAGTATTGACATGATAAGATCGTTCGCCCCTACTTAGTCTTACCTAGGAAGTTGAAAATGAATATATTACCTTGTTGTTTACTACCCGATTATTGGATGCCTATTCTGATACGGAGAGACCGGTACCCGCTCCTTCTGTTTTATATATAACCTGACCTTACTAAACGCTCCCTTTCACAAATCATTTCTTTTATGGTTGAGGATTTGGTAAACCTAGAAAGATTGTTCCAGGAAAACTTGAGTATCGTTTAGCGAAGCTTGGACTTCATTGTAACATTTTTTTGGATTGATAATAGTGTGTATAGTCGAGACAGCAGATATGACTCAAGAACAGGTACCCTGCTACTTATGAATATTCAACTAAATCTGCACATCCAACATCTAGCTTTCCATTATATTCTGTATGATATGAGAACGTCTGTGAGTAGCCAACATCTGTATCAGTAGCTGAGTCAATCGAAAGAAGGGCTTCTGAATTAGCTGAGGAAACCGCCCAGCAATTCCTCTACATCAAGAGCGGGCTCTGCTGTAAGGAATTTTTTGTCAACACTTAGATAGAGATCTTGCTGTAAACACAATAAGTACACGAAAAATTCTGAGTTGGGGTACCAAAAAGAGTAAACTTAGGTTTTCGGTGGAACCCCTCTTCTTAGGGAAAGAATGGGGTGGAATGAAACATTCTATAATGGATTCTTTCTCCACTTCTTCCACTGAAACCTACCTCTCTTCATGAAGTTCAGTAGCTGAAAGAGAATCAATAGAAACCAGGGACAGAGCTTAGTTTAAAAAGACTATGGTCAGACTGTCGAATCCAATAGGGAAGAGTCCAGCAGTCAGCCATTCCGCCCTTTCTAAGCCCGCTTCTGCAGAACTCTTGGGACTAAGATTCCGTACCTAGTACAGTCAATCAGAGGCTTAGACTATGTATGGATTTACCCGAGATAGGTAGAGGAAGAGGAGGCAAGAACTTGCTCGGCATGTGACTTCTACGGCAATCCCATGTCTTCAGGCAAGGTAGCGTTAGCTATCCTAGGTTGTGAATGGAAGCTTTCGCCGGGTATGAACGAGATGGAAGAAGCGATGTAAGATAGACAGACCGGATTCCAGTGTGAAGTATTTCCCCTACGAGCGAAGGAAAAGAAATGCTTTTTTTCAAGCAAGTAAGGGAAGGAAGAAACTTCACTGCAGGGTAAGGCTAGCAGGACAGTTCACTGCTAAGTAATGTGCTCACGAATTGGATTTGAACCAAGATCCCCCTATCTGGGGCGACTTACCTGTTAGTCGATCGCGATCCCACCCACCCTCCTGACTTTATTCTTTCCATAGATGTCCGATTCGTTTCCGATATGCGCGTTCCAACTGACTACACGGAAGACCTCCTAAAATCAATAGCATTTCGTCGGAATACATCCTGTCTTTTCACCTTCGTAGTCCTATGCATAGTCAATAACCAAGTCCTAACTAGATACCTACAATATGGCCATACGTATCCAGAATGGAAACAAAGTAGCTACTGTCGGTGCCATTATTAATGAGATCCAAATAGATTTTGTTTAGCCCGAGAATTTGTTCTTTTACATTCTCGTCTATAATAAAGGCGTGCTCTACAATTTCTTTGAAACTTAGTCCTTCTCGTAATTCGAGATTAGCATGCGTATCACTATAATCTTTCCAAAGTATTTGGAGTTTAGATTCCGTCTTTTGTTTGACTTTTTCTAGATCTAACTCATGGATACGGTCCGAAATAGTATTTCGTCGTTCAAAAACTTGGCCTGTCTTAAAAGCACAAAAAATAGCTATCGAAAGAATGAGCCCGAAAAAAAGTGTATTGGTGGGATCAGAAAGCAATCTTTCCATGTATTTCTTTATTTTATTTCTGCTTCTTGCTCTCAAAATAATGAAGAGAGACTTGTCGAAAATGTGGTTGGTTGTTGACCAACTAAGAGCATGGGAGAAAGGCAGCACAAACGAAAGGATTGAAGAGCTTAGTGTGAAACTAAGGATAAGGAAGAAGGGCTCGACAAAACAGAAAGTATCATGGTACCGGAAACGTAGAATGTAAGAGAAATTCAAATGTTATAACTCCAGTAGATCAGGAATAAATAATATAAATTAGAAATCGTTTTGAATCAAGGCAATTACTTCTTGGAATTCTGGACTTTGCATTCCTAATGTTGAAAGATTTTGATAAATAGGAGCAAGGTCTGCCAAGACTCTGGAGTTCCGATGAACCGCTGTTGCTATATAAAAATACGTTAAGCCCCCGGGAAGAACAAAACAATCACCAAAATACCCGAGAACCAGCACTTCAAGCTGTCTTTGTATCTCCCCGTGTATGGCATCGCAAGATGCGTTCATAACGGAGACTTCCAGATTCATATCTGGCATACTAGACAGTCCCGGAATTCTAAACACTCGAAAAAAAATAAGAACCAGTAAGGGAGCTGCCGAAATACCTAAGAGTTGTATAAGCTCAGAAGTTATATTCGTTAGCTGTTCAATAAGCAACTCACTCATAATTAATGCAATTTCCTTTCTTCAATACAGACTGAACTCCGTCAAGCCTGTTTTTTTTTACTATAGAGAGTTGTGATTGGTTGGTTGTTGACCAACAGAAAGGCATGGGAAAAAGGCTTTATCATTCAGCGCAGTTGCCGCCTATTTAGATATAAATAAAGGACAAAGCGCTCGTTACAGCTACTGTGTTGACTGTAACTATACTACGATAATTCAGTTGAGGGATAAAAACCTCCCGGGTCAACTCCTTGCTTTCATCGAGAATGTCATTGCCTCATGATTGCTGTCCAATGCTGTATTTCGACTACATTTCGCTACGCAACCCTCGCCTACCTCATCATTCATCGATAGAAGCCCTCATTGGGACCTAGCGAGAACATCTACTATGTGGAGTGAACTTTTGGGGTGCTAAGAAAAAAGTAAGAGCTTAGGGACATATGTAGTTAACCATCGTCTCGTATTAACGCGAATAAATCAATGGCACGTGGGAGCCTTCCTAAAAGAAAGAATTGACTTCCCTTGCTACTTTGATTAGGACTTTGCTTCTCTAAGGAGATTTCCTGGTGTTATCTCCTCTCTTCTAGTCTAATCTAGTTAGTAGCCCATCCTCCACCATGAGTTCAGAGTCGACAGGAGCGAACAGATAAGAGCTATACCACACACCTGCTGTCTTCTTCCTTCAACCCAGCTGCTTGGCATGGAAGGCATTCTCGCAAGAAAAAAGCAATTCAACTTGAGCAATCCTTGTGAATAGCTGAAACAAGTCCTACTGCCAAGCTAGTGGGATCGATCTCTTCTACTATTGTCTTTCCTTTGAATCTTGATAACCTTACCCCCGAACAATGCCATTAAGCTTCCCTGGTCCCGACATGACTGACTGGGCGAGGAAGAACAGCGGAGGCAACCTCCACTCGGATCAACTACCTTGACTTTAGAGATGGGAAAGGAGTAAGAACGGATAGCCATTTCCCCTGAGCCAGGCGAGGATGAAAGAAATTATCATAGCAGGACAACCCTTTCTTCGATGAGTCTCCTTGCTTAAGAACGGGGATAACTGCCTTCTCTTGAATCAATTTCTTACTAAACCGACCTTTCAAAATGGATCTAAGTGGCATATTAGAATTCTATTTTATAGGTCTTATATCGTTATGGATTGAGTGAACTATCAGATGGGATTCTGTCAGTGATCTGTTATCTGATAGAACGATAAATCAGATAACAGATAAAAGAAAGTAAAAGAAATATGTGAGGCATTTTCGGTTGCAATGCCTATCGAAATCACAAAAGATGCTAAACCGGATCTGCGTCAAATGATAAGTGTCTTGCATTGGCCGATTCCGTTGCCGAAAACAGCTTGTTATGACCGGTGGTACCCTATCTTTTTAGGGGAAGAAATCGCGTACCTAGTCGATTTCCCTCATCTAAATGAACTGTCCCCTTAATGCTACAAAGTGTGAAGCAAGTAGTCTATTACTTACTTGCCTCGGTTTATTCATTTATAACCTTGTTTTCTAGGTCCATTTCTGTTTTGAATTCATGTTGTAAACGAGTATGTTAACTCTATCTGGGCCTCTTTTCGTGCGTTTTCCCGGTCAGGCATCACAATCTGATTGGATGGATTGAGTTTTGTGGTGAAGCAGGCATTGGGTATCTATCTTGTGATCTTTCATCAACCCCGGGTCTGAATCACTGCAAGTTATCCTGGTAATCGTTCCCACCCTACTAAGTGGTGTTATCATATCCGTCCCGTAGCTTCATCAAACGAAGGGAAGGGATTGCTTGAAGGGAGGGAAGTTTAACGACAGCAAATAGATGGTCAATCTTCTTCGAATCTTTCTTATTCTTAAACAGCCTTATTTTATTCAGCCAGTGAGAGTTGGAATCCTATGTCCCCCTTTTTTTATCCTTTTTGGAAGGCCTTTCTTTTGAATAGCTCAAGGTTCTTTCTTTCGTAACCGTTTTGAGACCTTCTTCGAGCCATTTACTTTCCAGTGGTAAGCCTATCAAAAAGAGTAAGACCATCCAGGAGGAGTTCGAGTTGTCTTTGCTTATGCCTTACTTTCGAAATAGCTTTTCCTAAGGCCTTTTATCCACCCTGCCAGTCATAAGCATAAGAAAGCTCTTCCTACGGCTCTTTTCGATTGACTAGCTCTTAAGCGTATCAGTAAGTCGACTAACTCTTACTGTAGTAGTAAGCTACTACTGATTTGAGGCCTGCTTATTGAGCTTTAGGGTATATGATTTCTGCTTAAGCAACTAAACAACCCCGCGCGTGCGCACCTGTTCTCACCCCGGCTTACTCCCTGTTGACATGGGTGAAGTACTCTCCTTGGCATTAGGTTAGTGCTACCATTGTGTATAGGTGTGGTAGCAAGTGGAACGTCCTTCCCCTCAGCCTCTTGATTGGACATCCTAACTTTCTCCAAGCACTGAACGTAAGACGACTGGATCGATTCAAAGTAACCTAATCTTATAAAGGGACGGAGACTCCTAATAAATGATCAAAATACAATATCTATAAATAGATAGCTATCGTTTTCGACTTGCTTTCCATTTCTATCAGGAATGGTATGCCATCGTGCTCCTTTGGCATTGGCGGCGAATCCGATCCATAAGTCGGGCTAAGGGGAAAGAAGCATTTAACTGATTGTTGATCATTTGACTTGCTTGAAAGAGGGGAAATAGCAGGAATGAGAAACTAGATGCAACTGGCGAAAGGGAGAAAGTAAAACTTCCACTCCACTCTGCTTGCAGAGAAATATAACAAGAGAGAGGGACTTCACCTATGATCACCTGTGCTAATAAGGAATACCAGGGTGCCGTTAAGGTAGCTCACCCGGCTCTTAAAAAGAAATCCCTGCAGTTCACTCACCCGGGGGTAATTCCATTCACTCTTCTTTCAGCTCAGCTCTTGTGAAATGGTCAAGGTGGTTCGCTTTCCCTTCCTTTTTTATGGTAGCTAGGCCTGGTAGCATGGTTAACGATAGCATGTTTGCTAGTTATTGTCGGGCTATGAGCGAATGCTTGAATGGGAAAGAGAATATCTATATATTAGGCTTCTGCTTTCTCGCTCTTGTCCGTTGGGATCAGTTCCTTCTTGACTTGTGTATACTATAGCACATCAGGAAGAGTTCTACCAAGGATGTCTTTTGGCGCCTAAGATCCGTTTTTATTTTTAAGGGAACAAAAAAAGGAATTGTTCCCACCCATCGTGTAAGGATCTGCCTTGTCCGCCTGTTACAGGCCAACTAGGGCAGAGTGTATAGGGCGGTGACAAGCGAAGGATATTCGCCATTGGAAATTATATTAATCAGCGGTTTCTGAGGCCGGTTCATGACTGGCTGATGCAGGTCCTTTCGAAGTGATCAATGGATCTTTAACTTTAATCAGACTACATAGCTTAATCGCTTGATTGGCAAGCAGTCTGATTACTCTTTCTCTTATAAGTCTTGAAATGTCTCTTAGAGAGGTCTTTTTTAGTCTTGTAAATTCGACACTAGCGTGTAATGTATTCGAGGTGCTCTTTGTAAAAAGACGGGTGTTCTCAATATCTTTCGTGACGGGGTCCAACCAGATAGTGCGGTGGCAATTCTCCGCGATGCGCACGTGTAACCGACGCAGGTACGATTGCGTGCGCTTTCTCGATGTCCTATTTTCGAAGAAGAGCCCAGACGAAGGAAAACCTTTTAGATTCAATCAACGCAGGAAGTCGATTAGGCAGAAAGATTCTCATACCTGGGCCCATAGAGGTTAGCCCCCTTCTATCTCTTATATCTATATACGAGACCGCCAGTGGACAGCAAACAAAGATGCCATACTAAGAAAGCAGTCGCCAGAATGTAAATCAGCCTTGCTGGAAGGAATGTTCATAACAGCTTCCGGATAGAGGAAGTATAAATAGGGGGATGATCCCTGATTCCATCTAACCGCTCTCAGGACTCGGACTTTTTAAGTCTTTTGAAGTCTCGGTTAGCTCCAGACTGCTGGTACATTTCATACCATCTCTCGTCTTAGTCTTCGATTATCCTTCCTCTCACCTTCGTGTGGGATGTTGGGTATCAGAATTTGACCTTTGTTTCCTTTCCTTCTGTCTTTTCTCTAAGAATAGAAGTTTTTCTTTATCAACAGAATTTGAGAAGTAAGAGTCTACTCATACAAAGAAATAAGGATAAGAATGAATGTCACGTACGGCGCTGCTACAATCTCAAGTTTCACAGTAAGCTGAAGGAAAGTACAGCGGCGGGTTCTTGTAACCTTTTTTTTCTTTAGCGGGAGTGCTTGAAGGAGCCGGACAAGAGAGAGGTTATCAAATAGCTTGCTTGCGCTGGGCCCTGTTCACTACATACAACAGACCAGTGACCGAGGAGACCGAAAGCCTAAATCCTTAAAGCATATGAACATTTCTATGTCTATTCCTTTTGGGTAGAAGAGGAGCAGCAGCCACATCCACCCTTATAAATAAAATTTCCTAGTTTTCTAAATCTCATCCTTGAGGATGATAAGCAAGGTGTCCATCCGGGGATTCATTCCTATCCGAGAACCGCTTCACCGAAAACATGTGGCAAAAGCAGTCTTTGGCGGTCGAGGGGAACTGCCTTGGAATTGGTAATTTTTGAATGACCTTTCCAATCCATAAGAATAGTTCGCCTTTCCCTGTCTTTGAACTGTTTTCGAATGCCTTGAATTCCCAGATGGGTGGAGGACTAGAGAAGTCGGATGCCCGAATTTTATATTCAAATAAAAAGAAATCTGTGTTGTTCGACCGAACCGAAACCGATTCAAGAGCCCTTCTATTTGATATGTTATTATTACTTTTTTTTGCTCTTACTTTGAGCGATTCCATATCAACTAATGGAATCATAATAAATATTTCAATTAAAGGTTGAAGTAGTGCTTTTTTCTTAAATTATATGATGTTGTTCTACCTATTTGTCTGCCGAGGAACGTAGTCGCTTTCTGGTTGAGTTGAGCGTATGTCTTTGCCAAGATATTTTTCCTTTGGTCTTATTCCCGAACCATCGGGTTGGTTGTCCCGCGTAGATATCTGTTTGGGATCTTTTGCAAACATCGTCATCTCATAGAGAGGCCTTCCTCAGTGCCCTTCCTTCAAAGTAGGCGGTAGGCGATAGATGGCATTGGCTTAAATGTGATATCAGTTAGAAGGCACTTGCTTAGCAGCTTTCGAAAATTAGGGTAATTTATATCTCCTCCCGCCAGTTTGGGACTCTCCATGCGTATGGTGCGCTCGTAAAAATCGAGAAAGGTCAAAAAAATTACCCAATGCGATTGCACCATTTGCGGGACCTCTGATGTTGGAAAATACTATATGTACAGCATCACCTTCAGGTATTGCAAAGGTCGCTCTTGATGCAAGATTCCTCCACCGATCGATGAAGTCAACAGTACTCTCTTTGATCCCCGTAAATGCCTCTGATAAAGGTTAATCAACTCGATCAAGCACGGCGGACGATCTGCTTGCTTGGTGCAACTACTTTATGATGAATAAGTCCACCACATCCTCAAACGTTCGTTCGGATTGCATGAATGGGGAGAGATAAGAACCATCTGCGGCGCCTCCTTCCAAGGGACTTCTGAAAAAGGTAGATCAACATCCCCTCCTGATTTTCGTACCCTCGAAAATCATTGCAGAAAGTGGCTAGGTGATGCATGGGATCACCAACTCCGTTATACATTCAAAAGGCGAAGAAAATTTCATTCGGGGCTTTTAGTCGTTGTTGAATTGCTACTGCTACTAGTACTAGTTTTCGGTTAAAGCAGTAGGCAGGAGCTTTCAAATTCCTGGGAGTTTTATTACAAGTTTCCTCAATCAATTGTATACATTCTGCATTCAGAAGCCATTGTTGATCCATCAGCTTCTGAGCTAGCAGAGTCAAACTAAAAAAAAAGGTGTACAAGTCACCTCTTGGATATCCGATCGAGACATAATTGCAGTGGTCCGAACAGCAACTCCTGTGCCATATTCGAACCTACCAATAGCTGTGGGAGAGGCACCACCGCCGCTTAGCATATCCACTTCCAGAAGCAGATGGGAATGGAATAGAAGAAAAAAATCCAGTCGTTTATCCAAAACCAAAACCAGAATGAGGGCTTATTCTATTCACCGAGCGGAAGCAGCAGTTCCACCAGCAGCTCCAGTCGCGGTTGACCCATCATCATCTCGCGTCCCTCTCGGATCGGGAGCCCGAAGCATACCTATAGTTAGTTCTTGAGCCCCCTGTTGCCAAAGCGAGCAGTCCCCCCAACTAGCATCTATTAGTGTTGGGGGTTGGGGTACGGGACGCAGAAGCATAGGGAGTGATAGCAGCAATTGATCCTGATCCGGTTAAAGACCAAGAGCATTCCTACGGGATTTAGATTAAGAACAACCAATGGTGGAGGCAGTTGATCTTAATCAGCCAGTTGCCAGATTCAGATGCAGATCGAATTGGACCCGTTCGTTCCAGCCAAAAAACGTGAGCGCCTAGCGCGAAAGGTTGCTTTAAAAAGACTATAGTAAGGGGCCTTTTCTTTCTTGCTCGTTAGCGCTTTACTAATAACATAGAAAGGGACAAGCCCTACTCCTAACAAGTTGCTGAGTTCGGCTTTCGGGGCTACCTACTTTATTAGGGCTTATGTAATATATAAAGAAGAGCCCTCATTTGGCCTTTTTGTTTAAGGGCTGCTCGCCTTTTTGAATAGAAGGAAGTGGGATAGCGGAGGTGATTTCGGTAAACCGATGCATGAGCTGAGGCTCCCATGTCCCGCCGACCCTCCGAAAAAGTAAGGTCGTAAAACGGCTCATAGGGAGTCAGAAGCAGGCAGAGTCAAAGGCGGATCAAACTCACATAAGCAGAAGGGGAGACACATTCATGAAAAGCGAGAAGCCGTGCCGTGGGGGACTGACCAAAATGGAATAGATCTGACTTTCGGGTAAGAGTAGGAACATCTATTAGTCCGTATCGTGGGTCTACTTGTTACAAAAGGCGAACATCCCCATTCCAAAACATTCACATAGGTCCTCAGGCAGGCATCGAAAAGAAAGGGGACGAAATCTATTTACCTTTACAATATTCCGGAATGTATCATGGCCCTATCTATTCATCTTTTTATTAAAAAAAAAAAAGAGTTCCGCATCTCTCCGGGGGAACAAATAGGCGTGGGGAAGAGGAAGAGGGAGAGGGGGGGGGCTAGACTGGGAGGAACGCGTAAACCCGGGTCATTTTCTCACCCCACCATCGACCCTTTAACAATGAGTAGCATTATTATGAAGTAGTGGTGGAAATGATTGGTCAGGATCTACCTGCAGTAGGAACATAGGTAGGTCGAGGACTGCCTGGTAAACCTAAGTAGTACAAGTAGTTCGAGACCAGGTGGTGGTGAATAACCGAAGGCATGGGAAGCTGGGGTCCTATTGAGCTGCTGCAGAAGATCATATTGGATGGGCTGAGGAGGCTGCCTAGCAATCCTCTCCCGTTCTTGCTGCTGTTGGGCAGTATGCTCTGGGTGTGGGTCGGAATCTTGATAGGTCTCGGAGTTCGCTTGTGAAAGAGCTTCTACTGAAGCTTATGCGTCTGTTGATGCAAATTCGTTTGATCTAGCACCTCTTGCTTTAGCTGCGACTTCAGAGTCTTTTGGTTCGGAAGAACCCCGGAGCTCCTAGCTCGGGATAACCGGGAACTGCCGGCTGATCATATGTTGTTGAATTGCCCGTGTAAGCATGAATAAAGCGAATTGGTAACCGTCCTTTTTCGACACATAATTCAGTCTGCATCTAGGCTGAGTTCTTAGCCATTTATTTTGTTCAAGACCTGATTGAGGAGGGTAAGATCAAAATGGATAGGAATTCTACCCAACTATATCAACATCTACCGCTGCTCCATCAAACCCGAATCTTAACATGGTTTACGAACCCACTTGCTGACCATGTGAAGAGAGAGGGCAAGGCTCCCATGGAGAGCCAAACGTCTTGAAGCATGCCAAAACAAGAACAAGCTAGCCTTAATCAGACTTCTCATCCTTATGGTGCCACCCTGTTATGGAAACTTTGACAAGCAGTCTACGGCACCTAAACAACCGCTAGTGACGATTCCTTCTCCTATGGTTATGCCCATTTTTGTAGCACAAAATCCTCAAGTATATTATTCCAAACATTTCAGTCCTCGAGAACCGCTCACCCCTTCACTGGAAACGACTTATGCTACCCCACCCCAAGCAGCGGTCGGGGCGACCATCGACATGGCTGGGAAGCCCAGCAGAACGGCTATCCCACACTTGGCTAGGCCCATTCCATTGAGGCTTGATGATCTTTGCATCAATACCCTTCCCTTGTGCTACAGACAGCATCCGTCAATACCACCAGGTCAGGAAGAATTTATCAAAAGCAGCCACAGTCTCAACCAACCAGTTGGGACTCAGCCTGCTTTTTCGAAGCCATCCTTTTATATCTCCTACAGACCCAACCAGTTTCAGACAATATGCCTGCCCAGATCTCGATTATGGAGCTTCTGTCCACTTCACAAGTCCATCGGGCTGCCAAAGGCTAGCACAAGCGAGCGCCCCTAATTCCATTCCACCTGAGGCAAGCTATGGCGGGAAGTCTATTTTCTCCCCAACAAATTACCTTCACTCAGAAGGATTTTGACTTTACATTCGCTATACCCATACTCGACCCCTGTATGTAGAGGCCTTTGTAGACCACTACCAAATAAAGAGGATCTTGATAGAAAGTGGTGCAGGATTTAATATTTGTACATTGAGTACAGCCAGGCAGTTGAATTTTGACCCTTCCTTGCTCCTCACTACAGCTGTTTGTGCATATGACGGGACCACTCGAACCGCGCAAGGTATAGTTCGACTTAATTGAACATTGGGACCCCTTGTTCGGTCAACTCTATTCTATGTAGCGGATATACTATAAACATATAAAATGTTGCTAGAATGACCTTGGATCCACGCCAACTTTGTTGTGGCATCCTCATATCATATCAGTATCAAGTTTCCCATGAACGGATGATGTCTCTACCTTGATTGCGACCCCGTCAACCCAAGCTTCATTCAAGTTCAGTCCCTTCTTCTCGATCCTGTATTGATCTACGACCATCCTCATCCGCCCACGAGTTTATGGTTCCAGCAGGCAACCTGGCATACCAATCGAATGCAGTCTCGCGGAATTACGAAAAGACGTATCATCAAAGCGTCGTTTCCGGCAATGCCCCCAGTCAATGCCTTAAAATGACAAATATGCTGCCTAGGGGACCCTCTCCCGTCAAAAGACTGCAGGTTGGGTTGTTTGAACTTGGGAGGAAAGGCCACTGTTTCCATGGTTAGGGGTATGGCGCGACAATCCCTTTTTGCTGCATTTTACTTTCTTCATTCAACTGAGAGAGAGTCTGTTGAAGATCCCTCCGCCCTATTAGTAAAGCTACTTGATCATCTTCAGATTGGCGTATCTCCTCGTGTCGCGAGGACTGCCCCTCGGTCATGTTCTTCTGTGGATTACTGGTTTCGCCAATTTTATCTTACTTTTGGGGATCTCTTTGTTCTGCCTTGTCTTTTGAGCAAATAAGAGCTCGCATAGCTTCTATAATCTCCATCATCTTATCTAGCCTTTCTTCGGTATTTTTGTTGAGTTTGGCTATTGCTTCTTTAGGGGATATTTCGTCTTCGTTGGTTACAAAGACGTGTTCTGTTCTTGACACTTCTGATGAGACAGTACGTGCCAAATCTTCGGACTCATCGGAAGACGGGTCATCACCGGGTTCTGTTTGGCCTCCGGGATTGTCATATATGACAACCGATGTTGCTCGTGACACTTAAAATCCTTGGCTTTGTTTTTCCAACCTCGCCCTTGCTCGCGTTCGTCGAGATTAAGTTTCAAACAACTGAGCAAGAGGGATGTCGGAATCTATTTAGGGGACCATTTTCCCCTTCTTTTCCTGCCTTACCCACCATGTTAACTGTTACAACAGATTCTTCGTGCTCTTTTGGAACCCATTTCTGGGTTATTGTGGGCTGTTTTGGTGTTTGGGCAAGCTTTCTTTTTATTACCCGGGCCCTTCGGGCTGCCCTTTGTTTGTTGAGGTTCCTTCTTGCCGTCTTGCGGCGAACAACTAGGGGGGGTATATCCTGTCCTTCAGACATAGGTACGGGTCCCCATTCAGTCTTCTCATTGTCTATTGCCATAGGGCTAAACGAATTGCTTTGCCCCCTTTTCATAATAAAAGCTTTCAGTCCTTTGCGGTAAGGGATTCGCTAAAGAGGTACTTTGGTTTGTCGTAGTCGGGCCTAGAGGTGCCTGCCCTCTTCGGCCCCCCTTCTTTTCCTTCTGTTATGACAAATTTCTTGCCGGCCTTCTTTCCCATTCCAGCGGCTTGTTCGCTCGTAGATGCCTCATCGTTCTCAACATTTATGTTTCCTTTGCTGATCCGGTCTTGAATAGTTTGTTTAAGTGTTGGTGCCATGCCCCCCAATTCCATGGTACTTCACAAGTAGTCATTCGTATTGCACCATCTCGGTTTAGGCCGAAGAAGGAAGGTTTCGTTTTCGCGCCCGTTCTACTCGCCCTTTCCGTCCAAAAAAGACGGATTAGAAGGTTTTTCCCAGGTTAGAGAACTTTCCCCGCTGTCCTTATTTCAGCCGGTCCTAACTTCCTTCTCTTCTGGTTAATCCTATGAATCGGTAATCGGATCGGCAACAGGTAACAGGCTTTATCTGGGTTCAATTCCTTGATTCCTACCTGGACCCGCATTGGATGAATTCCTTCGATGCTTGCTCAGAGCGGGGTCGACTCAATATCGAGAGACTCACCCACCGAGGACTTTATCGCACCTTTATGTCTCCATCTCTCGCTCTCGAGTCGAGCTCAATCTCTGGCAGGTATTGTTTGGTCTGGAGTGCGGTGCATCTTTCTGGATGATGAACCCCTGTTTGAAGATGAGTGGATCGGGAATCTAACCAAGCAAGAAAACGGCTGGATTGACTGGCTAGCTCGTGCAATCAACTAAAAATTCCTATTCATAATACGAAAAGAGCTTCACTCCTCTCCCGAGCAAGAAAACGACTGCGCGGCTACGGCTTTCGCGCGTCTGCGCTCAGTCCGTTGCTTGTTTGCTTGTTATGGTCGAGCGTCTTCAAACCTTACTCTAACAAGTAAGCAAGCGCTACGCCCCTTAGCACAAGCACTAAGTAAGCCCCTAAAGACCTTCGCGTTAGTAAGCTAGCTTTCTTTGTAAGCTAAGCAAGCCTGGTTCTCCGGGCACTACGGTAGGACGTGGATCGATCATGACGAGAATGGACTTCTCCGTAATGTAATAGAAGAGTCACAGTCCAGTTCCCCGGGCTTTCTCCCTTCTCGACCAGACTAAGGAGATATGAATTCCATTCAGGCGGGTAAGGGCTTGGCTTGACTCTGTGTTCTCTCCTGGTCGGGTCGGAGGCAAAGTTCATCATTCAGTGGTGGGGTCTTCATAGAAAAGAGGGCGTCGCCCAACGAGTGGCAGATTTGGATGGAGTCTCGCTCATAGATAGAGGAAGAGTACGCGCGCTACGGCTTACGCAGTTGATCGGATCAGATAGCCCTTCGGGCAACCAACCGCACATCAAATTCCGATCAAGAACTTGGAGGTATGGCTGAGTGGCTTAAGGCATTGGTTTGCTAAATCGACATACAAGAAGATTGTATCATGGGTTCGAATCCCATTTCCTCCGGCACGGAAGTGGAACGGGCGGGCGAAATTACGTGAGAGAAAGAACCTCTTGGTGGAGTCCCCCGGAAGACAGAATAGCACTACTTAGTTACTAGGAGCGGAGAGCCCGTTGCGCGTTGTTTTTGTTTGACCGGCCTATCTTCTTTCTATAAGCAAGCTCCCTCCGGCCGTCCAGTCCCTGGGCGGCTCTCGGTTCTTGAGCATGTTGGGAGATTAGGCGGCAGTTGAAAGAGCTGCTCGAAAGCAACAAGCAACGGCGCGCGTTAGCGAACTTACTGTTAAGTGCGCGTTAGCGCAGTCGTTTTCTTGCTGCGCGAAAGCCGGTTAGAAGTAGTCTTGCTTGACGAACAAAAAAGCCCTTTCTTTCTTGTTATTAGTAAAGGGCTTTTCCCTTACTAGTAAAGTGGTAAGGTAGGGCGCTATTCGATGAAGAAAACAGACTTTAGGAAAGTGGTTCAGGTAGCTCAGCTGGTTAGAGCAAAGGACTGAAAATCCTTGTGTCAGTGGTTCGAATCCACTTCTAAGCGGGCGAAGGGTCCAAAGGACAGGTAGCCGGGAGCGAGCCGGATTTTCAAAAAAAAGTGAAAGAGGAAGCCAAAAAATGTGAGCGCTCCTGCACGATACGGCTTTTTGGCGTCGCCCTATCTTGCTGGAGGCAGATTTTCTAAAATGAAAAAAGCGGTTGATTACTCGGATTGGTTCTCGCGTCCCTGTGCCCAAAAGGATGGGCGAGTTCGGGTTCGAGTGTTCATCGATCGGGTGGATCTATATGCTTCGGGGGGTGAGACGAGGTGTAGCGCAGTCTGGTCAGCGCATCTGTTTTGGGTACAGAGGGCCATAGGTTCGAATCCTGTCACCTTGATGTGATAGGCTGAAGTGCACAGACCTGCTGCCTCTTTAGGCTGGCGAAAAAAAGGCACATTTTTTCTGAACTAAACAAGATGAACATCCTTCTTTCTATAGTATAGTAAGAGCCAACAAAGTAGCTGTAACGTGAACTGCGCTGTGCTAATCAAAGTGGAGGCTGCACCGCGCTGAATGATAAAATCCCATTTCTTATTATTGCATATTTCTCCCATGTCTTTAAAGGTTGGTAAACCCAACCGGCGATTTCCGACAAGTCTTTCCTCATTTTTGTTGGGGAGCAGAGAGAAAAAGAAGAATAAAATAATGATTTTTCTTTTTAGGCTCGTCCTCACAATGTCTCCAGTTGAGACAGAAATTTCTCAATTAGGATTTCAAGACGCAGCAACACCTATAGGAATAATAGACTTACATCACGATCTCAAGTCTTTCTGTCTTTCTTCGTTTCTTACCGTTTGGAACTGGAGCTTTTTCTATTTTCCCAACAAGATTCTTTATGGAACTACTATCGAGATTCTTCGGACCATATTTCCTAGTATCATTCTTTTGCTAATATGTCTTTCCCCTGACGTCGCCCACTGCGCCGGCGCAGGGGAAGGGCCCCAGCTCTCCCGCATCACCATCCTCGCCTTCCCCTTCTTGGTTTGAAGGAGCGGACAGATATATTCATTATAGGTTCTTTGGAGACCAAGGCGAGGTCTCATCGAGTGGTATGGGACCCTCCGTGGTCCAGCCCGACGAACCCCCACTAATTCATTTCGGGAGGGTATTCGGTATAATGAATGAGAGAGCCAATTTTTCTTTTCCCACAAAACCGAAGAACCTAATGGATCGAACTCATACATCAAACCGTCTGTTATAGCTATTCAAGATAGGAATTCACCTATGTCCACTTTAAAGCATATAACGGCCGGTAGGTATATAAAAAAGGGCTAGTCGAACTACTATACTAAGCGCTTACCTATAAAATGAAAAAGGTATATCGTATATCGAATTTTCCGGATTCTATCTACGGAATGGAGATACGGCAGAGGGGAGGCATAAGCGCGAGAAACGAACTCAGTTAGGACACCTCCTTCTTTTCTGAATACTGGAGCTGCTGCCATAAGCTTTGAGTTTAGTGCTTGCTTTCTCAGACTCTACTATCATGGATAGGCTTACTTTGAGAGGCGCTTACTGGAATAGCTGCTAAGAAGAGAAGCTATCTTTAATAGCCGTTGTGACGGGCTTGCGTTTGTCACAGGATCGGATCAACGGGTACATTCACTACGGAAGCATTAATCAAAACAAAATATGGAAATGCCCGTTTTCATGATATGATGCATTGATGGAATGAAATAGCTTGGCCGCCTAGTATACTCGATCCGGCTCCACTTTCGATGATAACCCTATAAAGAAAGTCGAATGAATGGAATTCTTTTGTTACGATGAGACGTGGTGCCCTCGCCCTTTCTTCCATGTAGAAGTTGATCGTTATATCAGTCCGAGTAAACGAACTAGATAGAAGGAGTCCCATCTAAACAAGAAAAAAAGGGGGAACTGCCGAACTTTACAAAGCCTATTGTATGGATGTGGTGCTTGGTCGGAAGGGTCCTCAACGGGGTCAGTAGCTAGAAAGCTCCTTTGGGGGAGCAAGCTTCGAGATTCACTCGGCTATATATCCGCAGGACCTGCTCGTGATCTTGACTTAGGAACGAATTCTCCAAGTGCACCCTCTGCGTCCCTTACTGCTAGTCTTGTTGGAGCTGCGGAAATGATAGGACTCGTCAGTGTCGATGTCACTGCAACCAAGGTATGCGACCTCCAAAACCACCACTACACCCCGTTGCTATCCTTTTAGCGTTCCGCAATATCCATCTTCTAGTCAGCCTCCTGTTTAAGGAAGTCAGTCTGTCCCATCCAACGAATAAGACTTATATCTATTTCGCACCCTCTTCCTTCCTTGCTGCCAGAACTGGCATTTCTCCTTCGGACTCTTGCTTTCACTGGCCTCACATGGACATGGCCCCCAAAAAGAGAACTAGCATTGGCTCATGGGGCACTCCTACTGGCTTTCCGGTAGATGGAATGGGACTATCAACTGAGGAGAATAAGTAATAAGCTTTTGCCATCGCATACACACATAAAAGGGCACTAACAGGTAATTAGGAACTGGTAAACCCCTTATATCCGTTATACACCTTCTATTAGGAAAGCGAAACAACGTATTAAGACTATCCCCCCCCTTACGGTAGGAATGCTAGCCAAGATATCCCTGGCTCAGTCATTTCTTCCCTGGATGGAGGTTCCCTTTCTTATTATGAAAGCAAGAAAGAAGGAATCAAACTCAAACTCCAATCCCCTTATCCAACTTAAACTTCAACTGCCGAGAAAGACAAAGCAACTCCAACGAGAACTGGATCTGTAAGGGCTAGAACAGGCTCAGCAGGGAACTCCTAATGCCTAGAAGACAGAAGCACTAGAAAAGGCTCTTCAAGTAAACTAGCCTGCGAAACCTGCTTTTTACCTTCCTTAAAAAGGAACTGAGTGACTCCTATTAAAAGGAGAGGGCGCAGAAACTTTGGAGTGTATTGCCGTAAGTTTGCTCAATGGATTCATGACTGTGGCCTGATCGATATGGGGTTTTCCGAAACAAAGTTTACTTGGGAAAGAGGTGGTGTCAAGGAGAGACTGGATCGAGCTCTCTGTAATGCTCAATGGAGACTTAAATATGAGGAAGCTAGTGTGTTGCATTTACCTCGAACCAAATCTGACCATTCTCCATTGTTAATCAAACTTTTCCCCTCCGCTATAGGCAATCCTCACATGAGACCTTTTAGGTTCCAAGCGGCTTGGATAACTCATGAGAAATAGAACGACTTTGTCAAAGATCACTGGGATTCTAGTTTGCCCCTGCCAGTCCTGAATCAGAACTTTGCTAGAGACATTCAGCAATGGAACCGGGAAGTTTTTGGGAACATTTTATCTTGGAAGAATAAGATTTGTAGCATCAACAGCATTCTTGCATCAATTCAGCTCTTTCTTTATGAAAGATGTCACTATGCTTAACACATAGTCTTCGAAATCCCTCCTTCACCACGGTCTGGGAATGATCGGATCCTGTCAGGCGGATTGATGTTAGCTTGTTCATATGCATCTGTTGACCCTTGCCCATCATCATTCCCATTTGATTCAGTCAGTCTTCCGAAAGTGTTCACCGGACTTCAAATAGATAGAGTCCATATGCTGAACACAGGGAATTGGATGTCCCTTTGCGGGGATAATGTAATCTACGTACGCACCCGAGGGCAGAGAGTTTCAACGGATTTTCCTTCTTTCTCAAAGTCAAGCCCTCGATCATGTAATGAAGGATATAATAACTAGTAATCAGGGGCAAAGGGGAATGTATCCGGACGCGTCTTTAGACGAGATCACGTGTTATCGGAAGTGGTTTTTCCGGGCGTAGCGAACAGATCTTTCTCTTCCTATGAATGTGCTGAGGAAGATGAGAGGGGGTCTCCCATTCTATGACTGGCAAGGAGAGTTCAGGCATCAGAACAGGAGCTAGACCTCTCAATGAATCTAAGCGACTATCACCCGGTTGCAGGGAAGGAAGGGCTGCATAGCATCGATTAGTTCGCACCTTCTATTCGAGTAGAGATCCCCATTCTATCATCGGGCAAGCAGGAGCGGCCACTCGAGCGGGGGAAGAGGGGCTTGGTAGCTTCACTGACGAGGTGAAGGATCGGAAAGGTCGACCTTAGTTATAGTAGAGGAGCGCAGCGCTAAGGCCATAGCGAGAGGACGGACTACTATATAGGAAAGCAAGGCCCAAAGTACTGGCCGGTCACCGTTTGGCTAAGATCGTTTCTTACTCTGTAAAAGAAAGCTCGAACTCTACTTACCTTTTAAGGGGAGGAATTATGTCTTATCATCCGTTATCAAACTAGTGATGAACAAAGAAGGTTTAAGCTCAGCCTCAGGGGCAGTCTCACTGAGCAGCAAGACAAAAGTGGAATACCAGTAAATGGCCCAAAAGTAAACCTTCCCTTGCTAACAGCGTATAATGGCATCAAGACAGAAGGAATTGACATATAATAAGAAGGATCTCATGTCATGGTTCTTGTTCAAGAAGGGACATCCCTTGAATCAGCTGTTGGGAGCATAGTAGAGGAATTGAGAGACCTTCCTAAAGAGTTAGCGCTGCTATTTCATCCGGTCTGTGATAACCAATACGCCTTCTTGTGCTCCTGTATTCTCATCCAATCGTTGAAGCCATTCAACGCCCCTCTCTTCGGTCTGGGCCACGTCTTTGCTTTCTTCCTTTGTATCCGCTGCTAGATAAGCTGTTCCCGAGCCCGATCCTTATTCTCTTGAGGTTGTGAACTAATTCCTATCTTTTGACTTTACCACAACATCTGCTAAACCTGATCCCGATTCGGATTCAGTTATTAAACCCGAGCCTTCTTCTGATGGTGTGGAAACACCCCTTCCTGAACGGGATCACACCCTCAACGATCGAATGTCTTTACTCGGGATCGCGCCCTTACTTAATGGGATCAAATCCTTTCTTAACTCAATTTCCTATTTAAAAAATAAAGAATCTTTCTTGCTAAAGATCTGGTTCTTGCCCCGCCGAACAACCGATAAGACCCTGAGTCAAGGTGTGAAGCTGCTATACTCGCCAGAGATCCCAGGCTCTTCGCCTGCCTGCTCAATGCCACTTGTGCTGTTCGGATCCTCCCTTGGTTAGATTGGAGATGCCAGATGGAACTTCCCTGCCCTGACCTCTGTCCCCAATCGCATAAGCGATTGCACTCGTAACCTTCTCTGTCTCTATCTTCTGGTTACTAAAGAGGAGAGCATCAAGAAAGTTCAATACACAAACAAAAAACGACTAGTGGTATGTAAGTCTCTTCAAGAGTGAGCTTGCGCTGCCGTTCCGCTCTATTTAGGTAAACACCATATCCCTCTATTCGGCTTAGGCGTATCGGGAGTGAACAAGCGGAGCAGAGATTCTATCCGGGATGACAAGAGGAGACCATACAATCTGTGACGAAATCATACGGCAATGCCAGGGCGAGCAGTGCTGCTGCTCGGCAGTCACCCGCTTTGATCCTGCCTTGTTAGTCATCCTAAGAGCTAAGAGCTAAAGGGAATCGAACCACTCCCTTCGTTCTTAGGGGTCTGTTCTTTGATCAACGTATTTCTCTGGTGATATGCTTTCTTGTATTCTTTCGCTGCTTCCGTGAGCGAGTCCTTTTTTCTCATTATAAGCCGTCGAAGTCTTACAATCGGTGACTACCTTACTTCTCTCTCCGGCTATTCCCCCGTAGTCTAAGCGCTCACCCACATCAGAAAATGAGCTTTGCATCTTGAGGTTCTAACTGCTCCGTCTGTTCAGTAGTACATTACGTGGGTCTGGTAGTTTCTTCCGTGTTCCGTTCCAAGTAGGCTATTCCCTCTAGCCCTTACTCTCTTTTACTCTTAGCTAGTGGTCTAATCGGCTAAAGGCCTCTTTTCTTATCTTATGCTATTACGCTATCCTTCTTCTAATCGGATAAGTTGAAACAGCTGCCCCGGAGCAAGGAATTTTCTTTCCCGCAGCGAGTTCAGTTCCTTCCCTATCCTTTCTTGATTGAGACTAAGGCCCGATCGATGGTCAAAGCTCCTCCTTCTTTCGCTTGACTAGTTTTGAATGTTCTTTCCGGGTCTATGCCCATACGCCTATCACTTTAAAGGTGCAATTGCTTTCTATCGAGTCAATGGGTATCCGGGTTGTAGTCTCATAGCCTTTAATAAGGTACCTTGAATGGATCTATTCCCTTAGTCTGTGTGTGCTTACCGTTCTAGCATCATCCCCCTCTCGCTTAGTTCTAGGTATGAATACATCGAGGCCTTCTGGGAATGATAAAGATGTTATGTATGTGGTTCTATGGCAAAAGGAAGCAGATATTTGCTTGGCAGTCCCTGGTCGAATCAAAATTGTCGCCCTACACGATGAGGGTTGTAATCTACCTCAGGGCGTATTAGGTTTTTATATTTTCTTACCTGATTTTTCATAATGCTGCTAGTCAAGTTCGATAAAGAATATAAAATAAAGAATTGACTCTTTCGCAGTGCGGGAGGACCTTTTTTTGAATTGAATCTTGAAAGCCTTGTCATAGACTTCGGGGCCTTCCACTTGCTTGACCCCTGAAAAGAAGGCCTCCAGACATGGAATTGAATGTGAATCTCTTCCGCTGAGATCGGGCTTACTCTATGCCATCTATCCTTTGCTTTCCTGTTAGCCGTTGAGTCTCCTTCCCTTTCATTCGCTTCCTCCCTTCATTCAAGCTTCCTCTCTTTCTTTCATCGGCGAACAGGTGGGATGCATTGACACGACTCCACCTATTGAATAGAGAGAGGGCCTCTTACTAACGAGCGATTCTGGCTTTACATCTCCATGTTGATTTGAATATATCGAAAAAGGCAAAGGCTAATCCCACAGAATCTTCGGGCTCTCCTCAATCTCACAGGTATCCGTGACCTAATTAATACTGGATTCAGGGATATATAGCTCTGGTACCTGTGAGACTGGACTTGAAAACTGTGCCGGGGAAGATGAAAACCGATGGATGTGTTTACGGGCACTAAGCTATGTATATTCTGTGAAATTGGAAGAGGTTCCTGCTTTGTTTGGATTAAAAAAAAAAAGGGCCCTTTTGGGCTTACCTGAGACCCCTTTTCTTTTATTGGATTCAATCCATTCCATCAAAGGAAAGAGTTCAAAAATGCTTGAAACGAAATGATGCTAAAGCGGATGATCAGGATTCTAAACCTTCTTCCAGTTAAGTTTTCTTTCATAATAGAGGATGCATGCAAAAAGTTCAACTCCCCTTTTTTTTCGAGTGAAAAGCTCGTTTGAATCATTCAAAGCCGAGGTCAGACTATGGGCCAAAGAGAGGAGTTATCAGTCAATCCATCGGAATAGAAGAGAAGAAAGCAAAGCACTCTTTCTCGTTCTTCGGCTGAGGCCGAGTATCGTGCAATGGCCACTACTACTTGCGAAGTTATTTGGTTGCATTCTCTCCTTCGAGATCTTGGTCTTTTCTTATCCTCTGCTACTCCTTCTAAGTTGGAGCTGGGGAAGTGAAAGCAGGACGTGTGACGTGGCCCCTATGGACGTCTTACATATCCTACTCGGGAGACCTTGGTAAGACGATCTTTTTCTTACCGGGAAGACATTCTTTGTTCGGCAAAGGCGCTTATTGCCATCATCTTCCTTTGGTTGGCTAAGGGGAAGGCTTCTTTGTTGGCATACCCTTTCTGGACGTGGTTGGTGGAAGAGTCCATATCATGCTCTTCCTTTCTAGCAAAGCCAACTAGCGGAGCCAATGCGAGGATCGGTGGGATGCCGTAGCTTTATTGTAGAGAGAGGGGTCGGAGTCTCAACTAGGACAGAGAAAGGTTAGCCCTAGCACTCCACGAGTGGATTAGTTTAGTTCCGTCTCCTGATTCTCATCGGGATTGGCTTGGTGTTCAGTGTACCGCACCGAAGCTTGTGTAGCCTATGCGAAGCGAACAAGCTACGGTGTAGCGCGCGTTAGCGAAAGCCGTAGCGCGTTAGCGCAGTCGTTTTCTTGCTGGGTACAAGATCGAAAAGAATGCATTGGATGGATGCCCGGAGAATCCGTAGCTGCTAAGGAAGAGGGTCGAGCCATAACGGATTGATGTGGCGTAGCGGCGACTGGAATCGATCTGAATGAAGCTTCAAGCGTAGTTATGGGGCTTCTCCTATACCCCGCCTATCCTATATGGAGGAAGATTAGGTGGGGAAGGTCATAGTGAAAGCAGCAAGCTGGAAAGTAGCCGCCCCTCTTTGATTGTGCACAGCCCCTGCCACGAGACACCTAATCGAAGAAGCGCCTTCCTATCCATGCAATAAATGGGGCTACTTCGATAGCACCCTGTCGCGCGAGCCTTGTCTTTGTGCTAAAGCCCTGTGCCACATCCTTCTTGGTAGAGTTACGCAATTCTTTTCTTCCTTCGCTGCTTGAAGACGCTAGAGCAGCGCCGGCTGGGCCGCTTCTTTTGCTGCCCTGTGCCCCACGCCCGTATAGAAATGGGCGGTGTGCAATACCCGCGGCGATTAAATATTTATGCTTGCGAAGACTAACTATTGATTAACCGACTAAGCAACTGAGAACGAATACTTCAACAACTGAATTAAGCAATCAACTGGCCGCTCGTGCCTAAACTCATTCACCCACTTACGATCTACTAACTAAATCTCGCTCGTCGTCCTATCTCGAGGCTCATGCCAGGCTTCGTCAAATCCCTAATAATGAATATGAGGCTAGCTTTATTCACTCATATGAACTCCGGAAGTAAGCACTATGTTTGCTTATATACTATACGCAATTGAGATTGCTGGACCAATGCTTGCTAGCGGTATGTGAGCTTACCTCTGCCCCTCACCTCCTGTGCGGGGACCTACTGCTCCAAAAAACGGCTATTTTCGCATTGCGGGAAGGGAGTGCAAGAGAAATTATTGAATAGCCCCTATTTGTTGAATGGACGAATAAAACCCTCAAACAGAAGGCTAGCTAAAAGTAGTTAATGAGGACTTGGGCGAGATAAGGTCTAAGAGGCCAAGAGAAAGATTCCTACCATCACGAAGGATTCGATAAAGAGATGGCGCACTAATCCTCCTTTACTGGTACTAAAAAGTCGAATGCCACTGCTGCTACAGGTAAATATAGGTGGGATCTCAATTCCTCGTTTTTGACATGCCACTTACAGGGAAATGCTATTTGCTGGTTTTCCCAGAGGAAGGGGAACGATCGGCCGATCGATACCGTATGGAAACAGGAACAAGAGAAGAACGAAGCCCTACATCGGTGTTTGAACCGGGGTATTGAGAATGTGGTATTACTTCACGCGGTCTCAGTCTCAGCAGGATTTGGAAAACCTTGCTCCAATATGAGTTGATAAGTATCCGGGGAAGTCCCCTATAAGGCTAGTCCCGTTCCACTCTTCTCTCAATGTCAGTGCTTGGGGATCGGGTACAGCGAGATCACTTTTCAGCTTGTTAGTCTGCTATGCATGAAAGCAAGGAGGAGAGTCAATAGCTCGACCGTCAGGGAGAGGAGAGAAGCTCTCTTTTTTCCTCGGGAATCCGGTATGTGAGAAATTTGTATACAAGGTCTCACATGTAGAGATGCCTTACCATAGAGGAAGGAGTTGGTAGCAGACAAGTCATTCAGCCATGAAACTTCCATGGCGTAGATTGACCTTTCACGAATCTCTCTTGTGAGATCGTTATTGCATAGATATAGATAAGGTGCCTATCTCTACACGGTATTTCCACAATGAGATCAGAAAAGAAAGAAGGAGCTTTCTATCTTTCTTGGTATGGTCCACTTGATGAGTATCCCTTTTTTTTTACGTTTAAAATTGTAAACAGAAGGTCTTACTCCCTACCGTTGAATGCGTGTGGTCAACTGTGTAATCGAGGAAGCCAACATTGACTGACTTTCCCTTGATCCTTGTCAAAAGACTAAAGGCCCTACTGATGTTCAGAACCAGAGAGATAGCCATCCTTATCGTCGAAATACGTTTGCTCGCCTTCGAGAAAGCACGGATGCTCGTACCCGTCAGTCTCAGATATCCGGATCGAAGTAAGGTCTCATTCTCAAGGCATTCTCCAAAGCTACTATCCTAAACTAAACGGGAAAAAGCAAGGTTCTCAAGTGAACGAGAGCCTGAGAGCAGGTTCTCAAATTCTTTCTCTTACTTAGCGGCCTCGTCCGAGATCTCTATGTAGTGGTGCCCCATACAGTTCAAACTAGTATGGATGGCTTCATTTTTCCGCAGCACGAACCAGCGCAAGCACGACCACCTTCTAATTCTATAAATGGAAAAGGGCACGTTGAGGACAACGAGCAGCTATGTGACCCCTGTTATGACAGTGATGACACTGAATGGAAGAACCATTAGAACGGGACTCACTAGAGGAACCACTAGGACGAGGATTATAGGATATGGACTCTATATTCCTATTCTAGCTCTAGGCCAACCCGCCCCATTATGCAATGCGCCGAGGACGAGAGGAGGATCGGGCTTTGGTCCTTATGTTTGTTTCAGTCTTAACCTTTGAATTGCTCCGAACAATGTTAATTGCAAACAATGTTCTCACTTTTTTCCAAACTTACTTTAGGAAATCCGAAAATTCCCATTAATGCAGGAAGATCGAAGTAGTAGTAGTAGTAACTAAAATTCAAATAATATGGTCAATCGTGGTCGTGTGGCACCGCCGTCTTGTACTGATGCTGGAGTAGTCCTATTTTTTGAGTTAGTTATGGACTAACGTTTTATTGAATAGGAATCCCTTTCCTTTAGTTGCTTAGTCACACGCCCACTCAGAATCACCGGAGAGCCTATTGCTTCCAACTTACTGGACAAGGCTGGGACTGAGGCGCCCTCCCCCGGAACATATTAATCCTATAAACCCTGGGAAGGAAGCTGAATTTTTATTAGTCGTCCTATCGTAATTAAATAAGTAGTAGATCCCGAGTGCCACCGATATAGCTCTTGGAGGGCTAGTAGAAGTTGTTCACTCGGTTCGAAGAACAGGACCGACTGTGATCTTATCTGCTTTTGTCGACTCGGAACGAATGCTTGAAGCTTCAAATACCGTTCTTTGGTCTTGTGAAAATGCTTTCCCCGCTTCGTACCTTGTGACTATGGTAGCATGGTCTTTTCTCAACTCCCTCTAGGAAGGAAAATATAAAGTTATGCCTAAAATCCCGACTTTCCTCGTTCAAGTTCAGCCCCGGTAGCTGTAGCCAATGTCGGAGTGGTAGCTGTTGGTGCTCAAGTCGACGGTTCACTCTCTTCGTGGTTAGCTGCGAATACGAATGGGATTTCTCTTTGTGGTAGCGGTAGGTGGTAAGAAGACTAGCTTTGCTTCTTCCTCTCTAGGCGCTTGAACATGGGCAATTGCTTTATTAAAGGAAGAGCTGGGCGGCAACGGAGATCTTGTAAGTTTAACTTATTTCGATAATTAACAATTAATCCCGTGCAATCACTAAATAAGAAGCTTTTCTTCCTTTCGATCCTTGAAGTGGGATTTCTCGTAGGTGATGGTCGCAACCGCTTGATCACCTATTCCTGCAATTGTAAGTGTCTTCTTTATTGAAAACAAAAAGAAATCACCTTGCTATCATAAGAGATGTGAAAAATCCCTGCTCTTCACTGTCTTTCTGATTCAGACTAAGAAAGTTTTTCGAGAAACCACCGCCCAAAGGTGCTCATAGAGCCGGTCCCAGGTAGGCTAAGATCCTATCTGTCCTTTGAAGAAAGCCCTAGGTGGGAATAGTGAAAGAAAGAGAAGGGGAAGACGCGGGGTAGAGGAATTGGTCAACTCATCAGGCTCATGACCTGAAGATTGCAGGTTCGAATCCTGTCCCCGCCTAATCACTTGAGATGCTGGGGGTGCCCTAACTCAGTCCTGTGAGTAATGTACTCCTTTTTCAAAGAAAGCCTTTCTATCTTTTTATTCTTTCTATAACAATTGGCCGTAGGCGCAGCCTTGTTATAAGTCGGGCTAGTTATGGATTGTAGAAATCTCACTACCTAAAAGGCCAAACAAAGGCCCCTTCTAAAATCAAAGAGGGCAGGGAATAGGGATCCATCCAATAGCTTACTGACTTGCTTGGGTCATCTAAGAGATAAGGCTCCCCCGATCGACCCTAACTCTCATTCTAAAGAATTCTGGAGCTAAAGGAGTTCCCTAGCCCTTCAAGTTTACATGCTGATCCCTCTATGATGGCATTCTTCTTCCTCTCCGACTTGACGATCTTATTCTTTCAGAAGCTAGTGATTAGCTGAGGCTGACAGTCTCGTATCCCGGCAAAGGGCTGACTCCACTACTTAAGATTGTCGAATCGAATCTACCTTCTATGACCTAGCTTCTGGTATTTGAACCAGTTACGTCGATTGCTGAACCTGACTTGACTTTGACGCGTTGGCTTTGGCTCTGGCTTGTCCTATATCTTAATTAATCGGAAGAGTCAGTGGCTATCCTGCGCTCAAGAGGAAGAACTCCACTCTTTTCAAAGCAAGGCTAATCACTTATGTAATAACCTTCCTTTTGAATGCCGCCGGTTGTAACCTTTATAGCGATAGCGAGTCAACAAAAGATCTTTCGATCAGAAAAGAAAGAGCTTTCCCCTAATCTCTACTACTCCCGTCAAGCAATAGACCTAAGACCCCTTTGCTGCAGGTAAAAGGTAAGGAAGAACAAAAGTAGTTAAGCGAGTCGTGGGCGGCAATGCTTGAGCAAGAGAGTCAATCCGTGTTTAGTAGAGTGCCTTCTGATCCTTCGATTGAGGATAAAGAGTCCGAGTTCCACTAATAAGAAGAACCACCTTGCTTCTGGGGAAATGGGGCTTCAATCTATACTTTCAGTAAGCAGTTTCACTAAGAAAAGGTAGTTTGCAACTAATTTTAGTCAAGAGTAAAGAATAGAAAGCCTTTTGTCTTGTGAATTCGTTTTCTACTTGTGTCCTAGCTAGCCGGGCATATGGGAATAGAGGGGCAAGCCAGTACGGTACCAATGCTTTCTCTTTATGGTTTATAGATAGTAATTAGTGAGCCAGTCAAGTAAAGCAGTCTTTGTCCCTGGTTGTTAGCAGGCGAAGGAAGTTTGAACTGTTCACAGTGCTATCGATCTACTAGGTAAGGAACCTTAGGGTATTGGTTTACTAACACAGGCTGTTGTGGGACAGCTTGGTAAGGTTGAGTGTTGACTAGGATACCCCCCCCGAGCATTTGGTTGGGCTTCTAAATGAACTTGACTCAAACCAGGGGTGAGGCCATAGGATAACCCAAAAAGGATTTGGCCTGGACCAAGGTTTTTTTCCAGTGTTAACCACATATGGCTGATTAAAGCCATAATTCAAAGTCTGTGGGCTTTGGTAATTCTGGCCATTTGCTTGACCCCCTTGTACATTCAGTGGTGGTTTTTCCTGACTATTCTGCGCTAATGGCTCGATGAATTTGTTAAATTCGCTGTCGGATAGGGTCTTCTTGCGCCCAATATGGAAAAGGATTCGTAATTCATCTTCCACATGGGAACGCAGACAAGCTGGCGCCTCCTCATTCTCCGGCAGATCGAGAGCCTTTTCCCACTCCAGCTTGGGAAATGAGGTAGATGCTCCCGAGCCCTTTAGCCGCTAATCCTACCTTGGAAATCAAAATGTACTTTATTATCGCTCACTTCCAGGGAAACAATGTCACTCCGGGCAAAGAAGGTTGACTCAGGAGAGCTTTTCTAGGTCTTCACTCGCTCGTTTCGTTATTCGTGATAGAAGCACTCACACTTCCTTCCTATCCTTAGCTTTCCGGGAATGGCACATCCTATCATAAATCAGAGTCATCGGCTCTCTTCCATTGCTTTTTCATTGCACATAGACGACCAGCATGTGTCTAAGAAAGAACCCAGCTCAGCTAGTGTCGTCTACCTTCACATAAATCATGATAAAACCCCGTCTTTAGAATAAACTTATCTATTGTCCAAAAAAATGTACCTACCAAGCGAATGAGCGAGCAGAAAGGGAAAGATTAGCTCGACGGATAAGCACATGCCGGGGAAGAAGCGAATGCCCGGTATGCTTCTTTCTGGGCTCGATACTATGAAATGCCATTCATTCTGCTGAGTTCTTAAATCGAGCGAACCAAGGGAGGAGGGATTGATTGAGGACATGGGTCAGCTAGTCAAGAAAGTTGTCTTTTTCAAAGACTGATCCTAACCCTAATCCCGGGAATTGAGTTAGCATTACTTTCCCTCGTGTCCGTTCTCCCTTGGGATTGTACGCCCCTGTTAAATGCCCCATCACTCTAATTGACTGGTATGCCCTAAGTTGATTATAAGAAAGATAAGCTATTTAGATTGAGGTCATCTATCTCATACTCTCTGAACTGGCATTTATTCTTTACCTATTCGAAACTGGTAAGCCCTACACAGGATGATACTCAACTCACTACTTGTCCGACTGCCCAGCTCATAAGAAGTTTATGGTTCAATCTTGTTCACAAAGGTCGAGAGACTTCGCCCAACCTTTCGGAATATGCTCTCTCTTCTGACCATGACGTACTCTATCTTATAATGCATATTATATCCTTTTTTCAGAGCTGGGAAGACATTTCCTGTCGGTCGAGCTTCTGCCCATAGTCGCTATTCGTTACTAAAAGTACTTAAGAAAGCGAACCGACCATTTCAACTATGCTGACTCGCTCATAATTATAATTCCCGCACAGGCAGATTAGGAGATCTTATATGGCTCGTTTGCCCACTACTTATTCTTCTCACTGTCAAGGCAGAACCAGACTGCCAACGATCTGACGATAGAGAGTGTTCACCTTGTAGACCTGCTTTCGGCTAATGGGAATCTTTGTCTTTCCTTCTGTCTTTCTAGTCATAGGGGATGGGATTGGGTGTCCGAGTACCGATGTACAACTAAGTAGATGTCTCACAGGCGAAGGAATAGAGTAAGGCTCTACCTTCGTTCTAGTCTTGAGGGCGGTACTCGTGCTCTTCCTGGCTTGAAGATAGTCCTTCTTTTCCGGCTAGGAAGCGGATGAGGCGAGCGTAGTGAGGACGACTGTAGCTGTTACGGCTAGTGCGAGTTGCTCGTAGTCTTTTACTAGTCAAGGGGCTTCAATCTATACTTTCAGAAAGCGGTTTAAGTAAGAAAAGGAAAGAGAGCCAGCTAGCCCTTATAGTGGTAAACCCGAAGCGAGATTGGAGTAGGAAGACCATGAGTGGTGAAGTTATTTTCCCAAGCCGTCGAAGAAAGGCCTAGCCGAAGGAGAGGTACTTATGGCAGAACGGGCCGAAGTATGCATTTACAGACAGGAATGCCATAACCTGCTCAATAGGCCAATAAAGAGAGATATGGAATTCCCGGCTGTGAAAGGAGTTGGTAGATAATGACTAGAGGTATCTAATCGACTGAAACCGGCTCCGATCTTTTCTTCTTAAGAAAAAGGATGTCGGGCGAATGAGGAGATCGGTGCAGGCAAATCAAGAGCTTTAATTTAAGGCAATTTCTTTTTCCCGTAGCTTCCACATCAAGCTGAAGGAAGCACTTCGGCTAGATTTGCAGGAATCAATTCATTTAGAAAGTCCCATCCAGCCAGGTGGAAGCCTGTACCAGCAGCCAGATTAGGAGAAGATCTTAAAGACCTATTTTATTAACATAAAGCATTGACCTCTCTGTCTCTTTCTCATAGATCAGCTCTGTCACCGCTTCTCCTGCAACAAAAACTTGGGTGAAGAATTCAGTGGAGAAAAAGTAAATTGCTTATTTGCTTAACACATCGCTGGATTAGCTGATTTGCCTGGTTCGTCTGCCTTTCTCTCTTCGGGACCCCCCTTCGATAGCCCAATCGGGAATGGAAGTTAAAGAGCAGAAGTTCAACTAACCTACGCGCCCCACCTCTTCGCCTCGAGTCTGGTAGTACTATAAGGGTTTGCTGCTCTTCTTCTTCTTTCTGAAAGATAGCTATTCTTCGCCTCTCGAAAGAGGCTACGTACCTGTTAAACGATAAGCGCTACGCTTTTCCCTAGGGCTTTCACTTCTTGTCTACAGCAGAAAAAAAAAGTACGAGAGAATGAATTCCTCTAGCTAAGTTCCCTGTCGAGAGGGAAGAGAGGAGAAGTGACTTCGGGGCTTAAGGTAGTTCAGTCACCCTCAGGTCATAATAGAGTCTAGTATGACATCGGTAGGAAGATAATGCAGCTAAGCCGAGACTGACTTCTGAGGCATGTCAGACTTTACTTGCTGTTGCCGATATGATCTTTTCTCTTGTTGAAGAAGTGGAGTTTGCTGCTATCGTAGATAAGAGTTACGGAATTGATAGAGCGGAATCCAATCCCCTAGCTAGGTTTGAAAGAACTAGATTTGAGATTCAATATGGCACTGACGGGTAGGAGTCTATGTGTACCTTCCCTGAAATTTTAGACAGTGTTAAGCGCCTGTGTAAAAATATCGTTATGTCAGGAAAGCCAGTAGGCAAGCAAGTTCTCAAACAATAGGTTATAAGGTTATTGGGCAAAGCAGTAAACTATCTGATCAATCCATCAGTTAGCGAGCATACTTAGAAAAGGAATCGGAGCTGCTATAGAATCAGCATCTTACTCTTTAACGGCAAGCTCAGCAACGAGAAGTTTTCCTCCACTGCACTGGAAATCTCTACTGGAAAGCAGTTGTTCAAGGGAGTTTGCTTTGACTTCTCTATCTGAGGGCTTGTGTTCTAGCTGTCGAGTCAAGATGAGTCTCCTCTACGCGCGGGTGTACAATTCCTATATCTATGGGTGTTGTGAGCCGCGCTTCGTTGGGAGTTTGTGTTCCATGGATGGATCAGTCAGTATGGCGCTAATCTTACTACTTTCTCTCGCAATTCCTGATAAATTCTACGATGTGTTGCGGGCTGACTATAGTACTCGGAAGCCTCTAGATGTTGACACGCAGCGCCCCTCCTCTCCCTCGATACCGTAGCCCCATCTGACTAGGGATTATATATAGAAAATTTCCCAAAACAAAAGAAAAGATAAAAAAATTCCATCCAATGGCTCTGTTCATGAGTCGCTAGTTTGCGCAGAAAGACCAGATTGAGTAAAGATGAACAGCCAATTTCTTTCATTGCCTTTGAGATCCACTCATGTAGTACTTTACTTCATTATACGATCTATAAGATCCATCTGTATAGATATTATCATCTACACCCAGAAAGCCGTATGCTTTGGAAGAAGCTTGTACAGTTTGGTAAGAGGTTTTGCAAAAAGAAGAATCTACTTCAACCGATATGCCCTTAGGCACGGCCATACATAACATAGAAATCACACTTGGAAAGGGTGGACAATTAGCTAGAGCTGCAGGTGCTGTAGCGAAACTGATTGCAAAAGAGGGGAAATCGGCCACATTCAAATTACCTGTATGCCATCCATCTTCGACTCCCTCTTCCAACGATCGAGCTAGTGCCCCTTCTTCAAGCTATCCCGGTGCTCTCCATACTTCAAAGAAGCAATCAGCCTCAAGAACATGCGCTGGGATTGATTTATCAATAGCAGAAGCCTGCAGATCTACACCAAATGGAGGCCCATCCTCACTGAGAGCTAAAGCAGACTGGTTAAACACAATAGGAGATCATGCTTCACACATCAATATGTACAGCCCGTTCTCTTCTAACTAGAAATATAGGCATGGGCTCTTTTTCAACAGCTTCGAGACCTTTGGCATGGAAGGAATGAGAAAGCATCATCCGCGGCGACTCCCCCTGCGCTCAACTAGTTACCTCACTCTCTTTAGGACAGATTGAAAGAGATGCTGGCTCCTTCAACTATAAATAAATCCGATTAGTCGGCAGCTAGGTTATAGAAAAGGATAGCTCACAAGCTTAAGGAGGCTTCATACGTCGATAGACAGAGAGAGTCACAGAAGCTCCGCTGATTGAAAGATGCGCTCTGGACATAATGTCTAAGGTGAGATTCCTTCTTTGGTTATTGTCAGAATAAGGAATCACGTAGTGTACCTTGTTCTAGGGAAAATAAGAGAAAAAAGGCTGCTGGGATTCATGCTATCGAATAGGCGGTTCTCTTATCCCCTGTTCTCTTTGCTCTTGCTTGAGAATCTAGCTAGGCCCCTTTCAAGATGCCAACCGCTGAAACTCGTGTATTAATGCCTACAGATAGTTTTCTTTACCTGCCGACTAGAAGATGTGTGCCATTAAGGCAATGAAAAGGAAGCAGTAGCATTAGAAGGAGCAATTGATAGGGAGCGATTTTTGAAAGAAAGAAAGGGGGACTGGCCTATGGTATTACTAAGCCATGCTTCCTTGCTGGAGATTTTCATGATATTGGTACGTTGGATGATCAGGAGGTTTTTCCTATGTCAGAAGAGCCATCAAGTTTCAGAAGCATGTAGATGAATGTAATCTAGTAGATATGGGATTTTCTGGTTCAAGGTACACACATGGACCAGGGGTCGGGTCAAGGTAAGACTGGATAAGGCATATTGTAAGACGGAAGGAAGATTAAAGACTCTTCCGAAATGCCATTCGGATCATTGCCCCATCTTACTTAAACTTGAAGGAAAGAGTCCTTGGGACAGAATAGATATGAAGCAGCTTGGTTTTTGCTTGAAAGAAGTTTTTCCTGGTCATCTTATGCTTTCAAAAAAAAAGGGTACTGGTAATAAAGAGTAATAATGAAAAGATGGTTAAATTCATTTTTTAAATTGGAATTCTTAAAGATATTAAGAGTGATTGATCTATCTCAAGTATCAAGTTTCATTCGCTGTTTTCCTCATTTTCTCTCCATTGTACATCCCCATCTTCATCGATGGAAAGGATTCCTACCGAGGCCTTCATTCTCTTTCCATCCCCGGCTCGGAGTTATTGAAATGAAGCCATGAGGTGTAACTCTTCCAATAACTGACAACAGTTCCTTCTTTCTAAGAACGGATCGTCCACTCTTTCATACAAAAAGACTTCGGTCTCAAAACGAAAAGAGTTTAGGGAACCTTTGAGAGACCCCGTGATCTAAATCCGAGAGATACAGATTGAGAAGAATGTTGGCCATACCCATCACAGGTGGAATCCCCTGATTGGAAGAACAATCCTGCCCGATGGGATCAATGATTGGACAATTGAGAAAAGAGGATAGCAGAGAAAAGACTTCTTTATCCGTGAACAGTGACTGGAGCTTTCTTGAAAGACGCATTCTGCATAACGAGTTGGTGGAGTTGTTCAATTGAACCTTCGATAGCACTACAACCTCACTTAAACTATTCAATTTGTCTGCATACTGCTCTAGACCAAGGATCGGGCTGTTGTTAGCTTAGGCTTGGTTAGATTTACTTGAAGGAAAGGGAAGATATTACCGCTGAGCGACTCAGAAAGCTTTTTCAGGTCACAGACGTAAAGACCAACCATGCTTAGGAGATTCTACGGAGGCTCCTGTGATCCTAGGTTGTTTTCGAAATCAATCAAACGAGACGCGCCCCGGGTGGGCTTTGTGATGTTTATCAGAATCAAATATGGCGCGAGACGCACAGAGATAAGAAGCAAATGTACCAGCATGTTTTCCGCCCTCCAAGTGAGGAGAACTATGGGGCACTACGCGCCACGAGCTTGACTGATTGGTGCTTTTTTTCTACCGTGTCTTTATTTCTTAATGAAATTAAGTATAAAGGGAAACTCCCCTCCTTATGAATTAAGAAAGGAACGAACGCCATATCCTATGCTAAGTACTGAACCGAACTACCGAACAAGGGCGGGAAAGAACAATAGCGCTCAGAGGGGGAGAATGATTTCTATTCCATTTCATTGCCCTCTTATCTTATTACATTGTCAGTAGATCAGTCAACTCATACAGAAAGAAGGCCCTTTGCGGAGAGACGCCAAGTAAGAAAAGGGCCTTGCCAGAATATGAATCGTCGGTTAGGTTTTATCCGAAAGATTGGAATAACCTTTTACCCTATCCTTTGGGGTAGGTTAGCCCTACATACAAGTTATTAAGGATTATTTGTTTGCCCAAGGGCGACACTTGACAAACTACCTATAGATCAGACTCACATGAGGAAAACCTGCATGGCGATCCGGGCTTTTGATGGCACTCGCGGAGAATCCCAAGGATAGATTGAGCTGCCGCTCGAAATCGGCCCATGCACCTTCCATGTTCATTTTCAGGTTATGGATATCACACCGGCCTTTAACACGCTACTTGGTAGACCATGGATTCACTCAGCAGGAGCTGTTCCCTCCACCTTACATCAGAAGCTTAATGAAATTCATAGTGGACAATCTTTTGGTGACTGTCCACGGCGAGGAGGACTATGCTGTTTACAAGGCCCCAGCCATTCCTTATGTAGGTGTTGACAATGGACAGTTCGAGCCGTCCTTTCAGTCCCTATAGTTTGTTTCTTTTCTTTATGTTGCTGAAGGAGCACCTATCCCAAGGCCACGTCTGTCCCAAGCTGGAAAAGCCATAGCTCAGATTATGCTCTCTGGAAACTTGAAGCCTGGTTGCGGATTGGGTCGAAATCTCCAAGGCATGCCAAAGCCTGTCAAACTGCCAAAAGCTGATGAGCGATTTTGATTGGGTTTTGAGACAAGCAAGACGGACCGTCATGATGCTCTTCTCTTCAGCAGAAGAAGGAGAGAAGGTTGGCTAGGCTCGAAGGGCGTGAACCTGAAAGTGAAAGACTGTATATTCCTCACATTCGCCAGACCTTCCCCCGCCCTGCCTTATGGAAGGAATAGACCCGACCTGCCCAGCTCTACCATAGATTAGGCTCGTAGCTTCATTCCTTCGCCAGCCGCATCCGGTTACGGGCATAGACACTGAAAGAAGAAACTCAATAATTCATCTTTGATGGAGCTGGATAGCTTCGATAAGCATCGAAAAACCTCTCCTCCTCTAATAGTAGCCAGCAGCCATAAACCAGCCCGGCGCCCGGACATCGAAGAGAGTCACTGTTGTCGGCTCATCCGGAGTCCATCTATACTAATATACGACTCATTACTTTTCTTTGATGTAGCAGGCTAAGCTGGTCTTCCCCCAATATCTGGAAGAAGAACAAGAAATCGGACTGGGTAGCTGGTCATCACCAACCGGATCGAGGAATTAAGGGAGAGGTCTCTCGAGCCTGCTATAAGTTGTCTTCGAGAACACAATCGTAAAATAATATTTATATGAGAATTAGGAATTAGAAATGGATAATGCTGTTTGGACTCCTACCGAAGCTGGGACTCAAGCCCAAGGCATGGATCTGGTTCAAGAAAAAGTGGACGAAGACTTGGTTGAGCCTGAACCCGGTCCTTTGAGGGATCCCTCAATCCTTAAGTTAAGTCCCAAAATGGATACGGACCCCTCTCCCCTTGAGAATTGGATTGATTTGGTTATTGCGGAACCAGCGTTCTCACTTTGCCAACTTTGTTTGTTTGAAAAGAGAGATCTATGATCCCCCTATTACCATAAAGGAAAGATCGGAAATAAAAAATGTCTATGAGCCCTATGGCCTTTCACTCCCGGAATGTGCTTTAATCCAAGGAAGCACTTACCGGACATCTATATCTAGGGCTTTTGAAACCGGAGATCCTTATTTTTTCTATTCGGGAACTGAAGGCGCCTTATCTTTCTAATCAGGTAGGTTTGAGCAAAGGCCATAGCTATTATAATCATTGCCAGCAACACCGCCGTTGACAAATCCGCCTTAGCCTCAGGTAGTTGATACTTTCAGGGGGAGCAGGCTCATCATTTCGACAAAAGTCGTCTAACTCTTAGTAATGGCTTCCATCTCAAAAAAATATTTTTTATTTGATTTTTATATTAATGGATCATTCTCAATTGGCAGAAGGCCTTTCAACCGGCTCTCCACCTGCGACCTGGAAAGAAGATCCACCTACTGAGCTTTCTTTCAGGGCAATGAGGTTGCTTTAGTGTACCTTGTACTAGCTTACTTTATTTCTAAGGGTTAATGCTCATTTGGTGATTAGCTCACTTGTAAAATCCAATGCCAATTAGAAAGTCATCCCAGAATCCAGTAAGAAGGGAAAGAGATTGCCCTTCATTGGGGCGATCGGAGTGAGAATACCGTAACAAGCTTTAAGGGAGTAGGCCCGGGAAAACCGGGAATCGATACCGGAGATTGATGACCAGCAACGGACAAATGACTTACTAGAATAAGATTCTTTTCACTGATCCGCTAAAAGAAAGCCTTTGACTGATGGCATTTTGTTACCACACAACACTTACTTCCATTTAGGAAAAGGGAACCTGCGCCTACACCAGAAGAAAACCCTGCTTTTTATATTTGTAATATCTACCAGTAAGGCCTTTTCACACTGATTTGTGCCTTGCCTAAATCTTTATTTTTGGTCTACTTTCATTTCATTTTTGCGTCAACTAAAGCGGCATCAGCGTAAATGGTGAGCTTTTGCTTCCCACCTGATGCTTCTGAGGAAAAAATATCATCTGCTATATCGGACTTCCTGCTTGCTTAGATTGACGCTTTTTTCTGGAAGTGAAGACATTCCTTTTCATAGGCCCCATTTTCCCTATGGTTACGGAACACACAACCTCCCATTCTTACTTGAATTGCCAAACTGCCTCGCAAACGGACTTGAAGGTCGGGCTTTAAGACAAGACGGAGGGCTTACTTTCTCACTTGCCTTCCTTTTTCGATTAGCCTTGTTAGATTGAGAAAAAGGGGAAACTACCTAACCTAATTCAATAAGATAAGAAAGATCAGTTAGTCAAGTGAAGAGAGTGAGGTTTAAGCCACTAGTGGCTGAGATTAAGTCAATTAAGTGAAGTCCGCTGGGATTCTTTCTTATATATATAAAGTTGGGACTTTCATCCACGACTAGAACTCCGCCCTATTTGATTAGTAAAGTCGCTTTAAAGCTTTTTCTTGCATGCAAAGGATTAGATTCAGCCTGGTCCCTCGGTCAATCTTCTGTCCCGCCCCCTCAAAGGGAGCCCGGTAGGAGTTGGGGATTTGATATGATGGGTTGAATGATGGAAGAATCAATCCCCGCCAATAAGGCCTTCTTTTGAATGCCCTACCTCTATCTCTCCTTGGCCCTGGCGCTCCTAATCAATGGAAGCGGGCAAGGAAGAAAGGAATGATTTAACCTGGGGACTTCTGAAGATTTAAGGCGAGTGTAACGAAGAGCAAGCGTAGGCTTAAATGAAATAAGTAGCTAGCTAGTAGCGTTTTTCAGCAGCTATAGCTTGAAGCGAAGGTACCCGGGGGGCACAATAGGAACGTCTTTAGTAATAGTAGCTGCTTTCTGCCACTTTAGATTAGTAGGCTAATGCTTTTGAATGTAGAGCACCTAACCTAATCCCTTCCGCCGCTACTAGCTGATATCCTTGCTTCGCTATAGAGCTAGACGATTAAAGACGGACTAGCATGAGGAGAGAACAATCAACAGAGAACACCCTTGCTTTCTAGCTTCGCCTTCGGAGTAGCTTCCTCTTCTGCTTCGCCAGCAGGAAGGACAAGAAATGACTGATTCAAGAGCCAAAACAGGAGAACTTCAAGCCTGCACTTCCTAAATAGGCTAGCTTGCCTTCTTCCTTTAAATTCAAAGAGTTGTTCCAAAGGATCAAAATGGCCAATGATTAAACCTCTTGTCGACCCGACTCGTTTGGCTTCTGTCTTCTGGCTTCCGAACGCGCCAAACCAAACCGGCAAATAGTCAGCCTACAAGCAAGAAAGAGGGAAGGTCTTGTCTGAAAAGGTAAAATCGACTGACCTGGTCAGCCATAGCTTCTTTGATCATGCCGGAATGGGGAAGAAAAGAATGCCGATCGTTAGCGAGAAGAAAAAGCGGGGAGGCAGTTAAGGGAATGTTATAGATCAGAGATCGATTCCCCATTCCTTTGACCAACCCCATCTCAAGATCGAGGTGAGACCGATCAAAAGATCCTAACCCTCAGAGGAGGAAGTGACTCGAGCGATAGGGCCTTGGATACCAGCCGCGCTTTAGACAGGAGAAGGTCCAGCCTGGGATTCGACGGAATTGATACTAATCTTTTTCGCCGGCACGGAAGGCCAAGCTATTCCAGTAAGAAAGCTGTTGAGGGTGCCTTCCCCAACTCACTCTACTTATAGATTACGAAATGTGGTAGCTCGACCTCACCCTTTCTACTAACCAAAAGAGCTTTGAGTAAGAACGTTAGGGAAAGAGCGTAGTCTACGAAGCGAAAAGGAGAAATGTCGATAACTGCAAGGTAGGACTGACAAAGACAGGAATGAAGACACTCGACCGATAGGGAGAGGCAGCGAAGACTTAATAACTACCTTGCTGTCTAGAGGGTGGACGTAGTTCAGAACGAGCAAAGCGAGAGGAAGGAAGGAGCGAAAGGCTTTCGTTTTCAATAAGGATCGAAGAGCTTAGTGTGAAACTAAGGAAAGAAGCAAACAAGTAAACAAGCAAGGGTGTAGCGCGCTAGCGCGAGGTTAGTTAAGGAGAGGAGCGATAAAGCCGTGAATCAGAATAGTTGAAAGGATGCTTATGCTTAAGAATCCGCTGCTCTCTTTCCTGTTGATGCGGGATAACAGCTGTTTGCGGCCTAAAGGCTGGTGCCCCACTTACTTACACATCTGGGACTTGAGGAATCGAATGCCCTCTTAGGCAGCTCGAGAAGGAGCTCTTTGCTCGAATGCCTTCTCTTTTCTCTCGCAACCAGTTCCCTTGCTGATTTGATTCAACTCCTGAATGCCATTGTCGGAATAACCCCAGCTGCTAAGATCCCAAGTCCCATTCAATCTCTTGGAGCAAGGGCGGCTACTAGAAGCTAGCTCTTCTACTCCCAACCCAAGAAGTCCAAGCACAGAAGAAATGCTTTCTTCCTTAATTCCTTTCATTTTACTTGTCAAAATAAACCCAGAAATTTATTTGATTCCATCTTCAGGTTCTGATGATATTCCTCTCAAACTATTATCTGTCCAAGCCAAATCAATAGGAAAGAAAGATATAACTGGAAAAGGGGTTGTAATCAAAGGGACTCAATCAAGGAGGACTCGGCTTCTTGCATTGTCTGAATCTGACTCAAAGGAGACCAGAGAGAACTCAAATAAGAACCCTAAAACCTCCTAGACTACCTCGATTGAAGAAGTACCTGAACAAGAAGTAAAGTCTCTCAAGTCAGCTTTCAGTCAGCGGAAGCTGGAGAGGATTTATCGGGAATCTGAAACTCGCGGAGTGAAGGCTTTTAGATGAAAGACCATTGGTAAGGACTAGGCGAGCCAATAGAAATGAAGTTTCTTTGCCTTCCTCAGCAAAGAACAGAGAGGTACTACCTACTTTCTTCCATTTTCCTTTTCTGAGTGCTGTCTTAAACCTTTCTACTTTAACACAGGCACCTAAGACATCAGGGACAGAAGTTGGACCGAATCTTGCAGCACCCCAACCACCTTTGGGGGAAAGCCAGATGGGACCAATCGAGGAAGCAGATCAAATTCCAACAACTGAAGACATTTTGGTTCAAGTTCCAAGGGCTGAGCACCAAGAAGAAATAGAGCATCAACTCGAGGAAATGAATCCTAACCGGAATTGGATAGAAGGACCTCTGATTGCAGAGCCGGAAGCCAACCATGGGGAATCAGTGACACCGAGCAATGATGCTCAAATCGCTCCTTCAACGGCTGCAACGACTCTCATTTCGAATGAGCATTCTTCTCAAGTTGGCGAAGGTGTCCGATCTACTAGCTCTCCTCCAACCAATCCGGAGACTACAAGAACTTCACCTCAATCTCCATCGGTTCCCACTGAAAGCAGAGCATTACCTGAGGTAGATCATTTATCCCTCAAAACTCCTTCCAGTTTGACATAAACCTTCTTGGCTAACTGTTGACATCATCTTCAATCTCAGATGTCCATTCAACAAGGTGTGCTTTCCCCAAGTTTGTCAGGATCCTCTACATCTGTTCAGTCCTCCTCGAGTGTACATTCAATGTCCAAAAGCTTGCTGGCCAAGCTCTCAGACAGGGTTAAGTCTCGAGGACCTCCCTCGGGCATTGAATCTCTGGCCTTAGCCTGCCTACCAGTCTTGATCTCTTGCAAGAACAAAGGGAAGCACTAAGAAACTATTTCAGCATGCCATTTGAATTAGATTAGTCGACCCGCTAGCGAAAACAAGGAGATTGATTTGGCCGCCGGGCCCAGATACAGGTGTTCCGGTCACAAGGGCTTCACATCGAACGAGGTGGGTGCAAAGGGAACTAGCACTGCACAAATAGACGTGACTAATGCAATAAGTAGACAAATAGCGTCTCGTGTAGATGGTTGTTTTCGTTTCGAAACCATGAACACATAGTCACGATTTCAGTCCCCGCTAAAGCAATTGTGGCCGTCTCTATTCATAAATAACATCAGCGCATATTCGCAGGAGTAGTTCGCCTGACTCTGCACCTGCTGCACGCACGGGTCTCCGCCCGCTTCTTCCTTCTTATAGTAAGCATGACTTGC